GGAGAGGAACAGAGGCCGAACCCAGTGCAAGGAGGGAAAGAAGTCTTACTAGAACGACCGACTCCCCCGCTTACAAGCTAGCCAGATTCTGTCTTCTTCTAAACCTTTTCTCTATCTCCCACTTCTTTTCCATTGAGGACGGCAACTCCTTACCTTACTAAGGCATACTTTCACAAGTACGGGTTTCAAACTTACAGGAGTCTCTTGCATTTTTAGTACCTGATCCTTATGTAGCCAGACCAAGGCTAAACCTCCTCGAACTCTTACACCCGGAGTCCCCTGTCAGAACTCTTAACCGGACACCTGAGTTAACAACCTGGAGCAAGAACACTCTGTAACCCAATGCCTATAACTCCGAACTCCCTGACTTATGGCTTCGCAACTCCTAGCTTCAGGAATAGTTTAAGGTTTAGAAACCTTAGGAAATGCCTTAGAGAAAAATCCAACAACCCCTTTTATTCCTCAAGACAGGAGTCCCAGACAGGTTAGTGATTAGTATTGGATGGATTATCGAGTTATTAATTCACCCGATGGAATCATACGAGCCGGGAAGGTTCACATTGCCGGAAACGAGGCTTTTCCCATGTCTCCCGAACACGAAGCCAATTGAGATGAAAGCTTATAAACAGGGAAGATAAGAGGGCATCGGATAGGAACTCATCAGTATGATTCTTTTATTAATGACTAGTCTCTTCCCTTTTCCCTTTACTTCAAGTAAATCTAACCGAGCCCAAGCTAACGCCCCCTATTTCTAAAGGGGTCCCTTAAGAACTTAAGATAAGTGAAAGGTTGCTTTTAGTTTTAGGAGTGATCCCTCACTCTGAAACAAGCCGGTCCGGTGGTGATCTCACTTTCGAAAGAGAGTCTCGACGTGGCGGTGTACACGTAGCGCCTATAGCATAAAGCCCGAAACCGCCTTCTTCCTCAGCATCCTCCTTTTCTGGGTCCTTGTCAGCTTAGATGATTTCAGTTATGCTGGACTCTCTCCTACAGCCTCCTTCTCAGGTCTCGCTTTCTGTGCGACATGAACCCACTGATTGGAAGACAATACCTATAGGGGGCTGGTAATTAAAATCCGAATAAGCTGGTCAAGTAGAAGGAACTCCCAGAGTGTGAAGCCCTTTGGAGTAGGGGGATGAGACTTGGTCTGGGGCAATTGCACCGTTCTCTCCCTCCGCACATGACTAATCGAGAACGAACTTCGCAATTAGAATTACTCGACCTTCTCAGGCACTGCGGAATGGTCCCAGAAAGGATGAGAAAAGGGCTGCTGCCGGGCTAGGACCGGCGCTTGCTGCCCGACTACCGAAACAATTGTAGCGGCCGCTAACAGGCTAAATTGCCTTCACTAAAGCAGCACTAAAACGAAGCAATATTGCCACTCCCGCGCTATATCATGCACTCAATTTCTCCTTTTATTTTAGTAGTAAAGGGGGAAGTAGACCGCATTCAGTAGCAAACCTTTAGCCAAGGTGGCGAGCCCTTACTTTTGCCTGCTCTCTCCTTGTATGAGCTAGTAAGATCTTTGATCATCTGTCTTTCTAACTCTAATAGAACATCCGAAACTAAGGAGTTTACTTGCTAGAGTAAGGAGTAAGGAGTTTACTACTTAGTGCTTGAGCTAAGCCTTTTGTTCTGGAACTCATTAGAATACCACAACCCTAATAGTCCCATTCATGAGCAGGCTTGACCCTCGCTACAGCTGCAAGAGCTAGTTTCTTTAGGTTTGTTGGCGTAACAGTAAGCATGGTAGAACAAGGAAGTAGGAGATATCAGCTGGTAAATCCTTGACCGAAGTACAGCTAAAACGGAAGCTCAATCCGGAACCTGTGAGTCTAGCTTCACGCTCGATACAGGAAAGAGAAGAGCTGCTAGCAGCGGAGGATGTTCTTTCGTATATGACTTCTATAGCTTTCCTAAATAGAGTACCTAATTCTTACTGCTTGTTCATTCCGGGTATGCGCAATCAGTACGATTGATTCCTTTAATAAATAAGGCCATTAGCCTTTGAATTCTTTAATTCATTCGTTGGAATCACTAGTAATCGCGGATCAGCATGCCAGCTAAAAGCAAGAACTCAAGATCGTACCTCTCCCTATCGGTCGAGTGACTTTGTTCCTCACTCTAACAAGTAAGTGACTATACGTTCCTCATAGCATTAATATGAGCAACTACTCCCCTATCGCTTCGCTCGACTAAGTACTCCCTTATCATGCGTTTTCTGGTCTGAATGTGGATATCTTATTTTATGAGGGTAGGGACGATTGCTTCTTTTAGCTAAGTTCTGCTTCAATGTTTTCGCCTATGAACTTACTGCTTTCACATCTTTGATGCAGTTCGTTCATGTAAAGGGGGAGCAATGGTCGCAGGGAGACTTGGATGTAACTAAGAAATCTTCGGCCGTTGGATAGATTCGAGGCCTGTGATGGACCCTATCTACCCGAGAGGGTAGGCTTCCTGTACCAGGTTCTTGGTTGTCTCGGTTGCTCACTAGAAGGGGCTTCAACCTGAGTGGACCGAACTCTGTAATTTATTTATTAAGGGCTCGTGATTGGGCTTGGAATGCTTATTCTGGACTGAGTGTGGTTAATTACATATCAATCGCGAAACGCAACTTGATCAGTAATAAAATAGCTGTCTGAGCGATAATAAGTAGGAATTTGGATTCCTTCAGACCGTTAGGGAGAGGACAGCCCATCATATCCTCCGATACCGTTAAGTCGGGTCACTTCTATCCTCTATCGAGCAACTAAACGTACCTCTCGTTTTCACTCAAGTAACTATTCTATCCTGCCTATAACTAGATAGTGACTTCGTACCTCCTATAGGTATAGGAGTAACTAGACGTACCTAAAGCTTATATCTAGTAAGTACGTACCCCGCTCCTATCTCATGATAGGTATTAGGTATGTGTATACATAGCCCACAATCTCTCTATCTTTAGATTACGGGTATGCACCAGAGCGAGAAAGAGACTTATATCCAACACCAGCTAACCGACAGATCGTTGTCAATCTGCTTAACCGGTACTTGATATGAATGGCCATTGCCCCACACCCATTAGATTAGGGTGATGAGCATGAGTCTTTCGCTGAGACTGGAGAGAAATCTCTAGTCAAGCTAAGGACTCTGAACCTCATACACTATTGTATGAGTAACTTCGTACCTTTCGCTTCACTCAAGTAACTGCGTACCTTCATTTCGGAGCTAGCCATTCATGGAAAGGCCTATATAATAGAATGAAGAAAGGCCGTACACGCATAGCTTAGAGTGACTTATCGTACCTTACATCAAAGAGGAATCGAACCTCTTCCAGTTTTGTGAAAAACGTGAATCCATTTGATGTCCACCTCCCACGCCCTCCTCCCTCCGCCATTAGTTTTCGCTGATATGGTCGCGCAGCGCTAACAGAAAGAAACATTTTACCTACCAAAGGCTATAGTCAATATATAAAAGAAGCTAAGCCACGTTAAGTGGTCCTTAAGCCCTTTTATATTTTTTTGCATTTCTCTGTCTCTGGCGGGTCGAGTACCTTTCTCTTGTAAAAGGCAATCGACGAATCGTAAGGACAGCATTAGATAACCTAAGACAACACCCCGATACCAATAAGCGTCGGTGGGGTTTTTTAGGAATAACAAAAAGCCAATGACACCCAAGAGACAGTGGAATGTCAGAAAAAAAGAAATGGCAATGAGGCGTACACCCAGTAGAAGCAAAAGTCGGGATTCGATCTCTCTTCACTGCGCCTACCTATCCCCAATCACACTGGAATGCTAAGCACCTGACCATTAGATTATGATTTGACTTGATGACCCGGTATTCTCTATAGGCACGTTCGGAGATGCTCGACCAATAGTCCGAGGGCAGCAAGCAATTTCATACCAAAGCAGTCAGGTCCATTGGGAGGACAAGATAGCGTATTTTTAGTCGAACTGGAACAGAATTCTAATTCCGTACCGTATCTCACAGTGAAGTTCCGGACTACACTACCATATTATCGGTGAATGAATTCCCGACTCCCGATTCGTACGCCCGCCTTTCCCGCATCTTCGAGACCTCAGCTCAGCAGACCTTCGAGCCCGTCTCCTACTTCTGAAGCCGAATGCTTTTCTATTGTGGGCTGGCTCCCAGGCTTTCCTGCTGCCTTTTTCAATGCCTCTCCCACAGCTTTCATCGCTGGTGCCTCCACCTCTGCTAGTAGTTTTGTGGATTCACCTACTTATTTTATTTATGCCTGGGGCTCGATGCCCTTTAAATAAATAGGTGGTTCTGAATCAACGGGCTCTGCTGCCCCCGTATAGCGACTCTCTGCTGCTTTTACTTAGCTGTTTGGTTTGCTCCTGCCTTTGTATCTGCTATGAGTGAATCTACTCTGGGACGAAGTGTAGAGTGTTTACACTCTGGGGTGAAACAACCACTGCGATTGCCTTTGACCATACCTTTACCTATGCCTATATGAATATCTTCAAGTTGCAGATCCAAAGCGAGTAGTTGCTTCAGTAGAGCCGGTTGATTCCGGCGATTCTGTTGATGAAGCAGTCAATGAAGAAAGACATTTGAGTCAGTCGAAGAAGCAAAGGCTCTCGCCTTAGGGAAGCATACAAACCTACTGCGAATTAGAGAGACCTGACCTACATTCATTAATCATCTCGTAGGAATTTCCCTTCTCAAGGTAGGTCAAAAGAGCAAGCCGAGACTACTAGTAGGATTCTTTTAAATAAGGAGACCTACCAGTAATCGCCGACGGACTAACCAAAGAATACTGTGTTGGAGCGTCTCCTGTGGCTAAGCGGGTAATGCACCTAAACCGGAAATCCGGGCCATTGTTCACTGCGCTTTATTTAAAGCAGTGTGCAGTGTCACTCCAGCAAGCTTCTGGGGTTCCTCAAAAATCTGGTTTATGAATCCGTTCCTGTTTATCTTACGAGAATAGGATATAGTAAGATTATTCCCTCTTATGAAAGTGGATGAGAGTGAAAGAGAGCAGATACCTTAGTTATAATATATAAAATACTTTCTTTTAAGTATGTAGAGCTCGCTAAGCGAGTTGATAGAAGTATTCTTAAGTCTATCACAACCATCTCTGATGTGCCTCCGATTCCGCTGAATCTCCTTTCCTTAGGGAGATTCTTGCTCCATCTGCAAGGCTAATCGTACGATACATACCTTGGTTCTAGATTTTCCTTTCTTTGTGTCAAGGCATTATCTGGAACCCAACTTGGAAAGCCATTCCGTCCAGTTTCAAGGTCTCTTTTACGAAGAGAAATGGGTTTCTTCTTAACTTAACGCACATTCAAGTGCAACGGTTTCATTGAATCTGTCTGTCACTGAAATGGACGTCGAAGGGTATCCATTGTGGTCTCATTTGGTTCGTTCGTTATGCTTACGATCCAAATAACGACTTACTTTCACAGACTTCTTGTGAGGAGTCTATGAAGTTTGTTCGTTCCAAGCGTTTTCTCAGCCTACCGAAGACACCTTCCGGTATGGTTCTCCTGGTCGACTGGCATCTTACACATATGCGGGAGCAGGGAAGAGGCGGATATTCGCTATTTGTAACTACGTTAACCAAAGGCTCTTGAAACTCCCAGAGCTTAGGGGTCAACTCCTGCTATTGGTTCAACCCAAAATCTTGGTAGTCGAATAGCCTCTTTCCTATCTTCAGGGAAGAGATTTTGTCTTATCTTAGAATTAGGTCTATCTCATCTATACTTTCTATTTTAGTTAGTACCTTCAGAATCCCTACAGTAAGGGTCTTTTTCTATCAGGAAAGGTCAGTAAGAAAGAGCTAGTCTTTCAAGGAAAAAAAAAGACAAAGTGCAGTTGCATTGATTAACCTCAATGGGTTAGGGAACGGTAAAAGATTCCTAGTCTGATAAAGCCTATTGCGCGCGTGAGAGCTTTCTATGCTTAGCGCTAGGAGTGGCACTTGCCTTCGTTAGGAGAGGGGTGAACGGAGTAAATAAGAGTGGTACCGAAGACTTTATATATTTTCTATTAGCATACAATAAAGTGCAGTCCCGCGCTTTGGTATAAATAAGGTGTAGAACTGGGAAGCTTGGTTCCGGGAATCCAGATTTTTCGGGTAGTGCAGACGATGCATACTTTATATAATTAGGTTCGCATAGCATCAGTGATTTTGAACATCACTTACGATAAGAGAGCTCATATTCCCACTTTAAGCTTTTGAGAACCGTCAAATCGAATTCATAAAAACCTAACCTGTAATAAAAAACCATTTTAGCGAGATTTCGGTGCCAGCTTTTTTGGGAAGGACAACTGTGACACACACCCGGTCTTTCGACCGACGTTATAACTTACCTTATCCTTTCCTGTTCTTGTATTTACTGAGTCACTCATCTTTCCAGGCTTTTCTTAGGCTTTCTTAGCATTTGTTTCAGATTCTCTCTTCTTTAGCTTCCTTATCCTGAGCTAATAGTCTCCTTGTCCTTACTATTTATTCTTTATGATTGCTAGCAGTAAACAGAGAAGATCCCATACATGCAGTTAACTCGAAAGAACCTCTTGCTTCACTTCAAGATGCAAGAGTTGCGCGAGAGATTCGAGATAGAGGCCTATAGAGACTTACTAGTAAAGGGACCGGAACGATTGAAAGAAGAAAGAAAAGCGGGAAGGGTGCTTTCACTTTTAGGCATATGAATATTCAAGAAAAAGATGTACATGGAGGACCATGCCACTGGCAGACCATCATGGCACTGAAACATAACATAGCATAACGGCGAGCAGGAAATATGAATTATTGACATGCCCACTCAGAATCCTCGACTAACCTCTACCAGAGAATCGTAGTCTGGCTCGACCAACAATTGATCCTATTGGACGGCCTACTACTAATTGGAAGCTGGGCTAGCTCAATAGAAGGGGCGCGTAGGAAGGGTCCCGATACGAGTAAAGGCGTAGAAGCCGTCTCCGCTCCCCGTTCCTAGTCAATGTGTTCCGACAATAGCAATAAGAACTACTAGAACCACCCCGTCTTAACTGCCTTTGCCATGGGCTAGCTGGATGTGGAGCTATATCTCCTACTAGTGGATCAATAAAGGCGACTAGAGAATCTATAACTGTCGAACGAGAAGAATCAATTCAACTGCTTTAGGTGAATCAACTGAGCTGGGTTTCGATAATTATTTCGGTCAACCGAATCAACCAGCACTGGATCTGTATCCACCCCCGGACTGGTACTAAAATTGGGAAAGGGATAGGCTCTCAGGAGGGGGTGCCACGGGCCCTGGATCTATTATAGGCTCTAGAGCAGATGCAGCCTCAATAGCTACCAGCTCATATGCTGGTGGGACTGGATACCAGCAATATATATTTAAATAAATCTCCATCTCGAACCCTACCTAACCTATCCCTCAGAAATTGCTGCATTCCGTTGCAGAGTTTGCCGGGTGTGAAGAAAGACATTGAATCGAAAGCGGACATGCGGCTCACTGGCTAGATCGGACTGTCTGTACCTTTGCTAACTCTGCCGGAAGCTTGAAAGAGGGAATTCTATGATCTATGATCCCATATCAATCAGGAAAGAAAGATAGTCTTTTTTCGATTCCGCCCATTGTCACTTCCTTTTCAGTTTATGCGCAAGGTTTTTCCCTTTCAAAAGAATCTTTCCTATAATAGAAAAGTTCTCCCAGCCTTTCTGCGAATCGTCAGTCTTGGTAGTTTTCATACGCCCTCTCTTCTCTGGTTCTCTTTTTGTCTTTCAAGGTGGATGTCTAAAGTCTTAAAGCTAGGTATTTTCTTTCATTTCTTCGTTATTGTTATCACTCTTAATCCTCTAAAGAGGGGCCCCTTTTTTTCGTCTAAGCCACTAAAGTAAAGGCCTAGTTTTAAGGTTTCCCAAAGTGCCTTCACCCGCAGAAAAGAGGTTCCACTAAATTACATTAAGAATTCCCCATCTCGAGATGTCTAAGTAAACAGGCTTCCCTAAGCTAGAAGCAAGAAAAAAAAATCATTCCATCAGAAAGAAGACCTTCTTATTCAAATCAAAGGCTTAAAGCCAGGGTCAATAGTAAGAACCTATTCTCCTAACATGAGGTTAGTATTCATCTGAATATTTTCATAATAGACCCACCTTGGAAGACAGCTTGATGAGAGCCGTGTGGGAATCTAGCCCAAGAAAGAGTCCTTCTTGTCGGACTCATATAGCCTTGACTGATTGAAGACTTTATCAAACCTATTTTTTTTCGGAGGATGGTCAAGAGACTTGGGAAGTCACCTTCTTCTTTCTCATATTCTATTACTATGCTAGGCCCTTCCAATAGCATAAAAAAGGTAAGCCCTTGGAGTGTAAGTGTCAATTCCCAACCATCTAGTTCTAATGGAAGTTGTAGTTGCAAAGCCAGTTTAAGAAAGTTCATTTTCAAGCGGGGGCCTGGTACGTGTGACTGCAAGAAAATGTTTCCCTACAGTAGCATTGACCCTTACCTTTTTCGGGCTTCCATGTGAGCCAGTTTTCAAGACTTTATACAGCAGTGGTAAGGTACAAAAATGTCATTTCTTCCTTTTAAGGGGATCTACGACTTAATATAAAGATAGGACCAAAGTCAAGTGATTCAACTCAAGCACGAACCGCTACCTCTTCTTCTCCGACTTAAAAGAAAGGAGAGGGAATGAGAACGAAAGGGATAAAGATCGAAAGGAAGGTAAGCTACGAATGAGAGACAATAGGAAAGCTCACCGGAATAAGGATGGCAAGATAGGGCATGATAGAAAGCCAAGAAGAAGAGGGACTACTTTGATAGCCTAGCTTGATGTAAGATATGGATCTAAACCTTCGAAAAAGGTAGGAATGAGATAGTTGGGTTTTCGTGGCACTCTTTCTCTTACTCGAGAGCAGACTTCTGCCATGGGACTTTAGGATTTTTTCATTCCTGAAAGAAAAGGGACGCAAGCTATGTCAGTTGACCAATGGAATGCTACTGAAGGGATGATGAAAAGTGGTTCTGAGTCCTCGAGGGCAAGTGAGACTGGGATGACATACAAGCAGGTATTGCAGAGTCCTCCTGGAATGACTAGACTGGTTGAAAACCTTCAGGCATAGGATGTGTGAGAGCTGTTCGAATCTCCTCCATGCAGAATTATTTGATTCTGGAGCCATCCAGTTGGGTTCTGCCATAAAGGATGCTGCTCAGAGGTTGGTCCCCAAGCAGCCAGTTCTGTCACTTGGGGGGCAGCATAGGAGAACTTTTTTGCAGCTTCGGAACTTCAAGAGCGGAAGACCTACACCAAATCCGATATTCATAATCTCCGTGAATGGGCGGAGAGACTAAGAGAAGACAAAAGGCTTCTAAAGCCCCTCATTAAGGAGTACCTACCTCAAAGGTAGGGTAGTCTGTCTGCCGTATTATGGAGCACCGACTAAGGGATGGGGGGAACACTACCGATCCCGAGACAGACGACGAAGCTACATCGATTACAAAAAAATCTGAGTCAGTGGTGGCAGACCCTTTCCCGGCCCCTACAATCAAGCAACCTCACCAATGTGAATGAGAGAAAGGGCACCCCATACATCTCGACTAGTTCGTGCCTGCGGAGCGAACAAAAACCTCTTTTGAATTCTGATTCCGACTCCGAAGTCCGGATATTTGGTTGCTTTGTACTCGACCCATGTGGTTCGGCTTGTTGCGCCACCTCACTTAACCAAACATATCCGAGAAGAAGTTCTACCAGATCTACAGCACTTGCTGCTTCATGCCCGGTTGCATCTGACTCTGCTGGTTCACCTTCTAAACAGGTCTCCGCGCCTGAGACACATCCTTCTCCTGCTGCTTATTCTTTTTCCTATATTGCGGTGACTTATTCAGCGAGCTGGAGCTCCTACTGTTCCCGCCCCAGCTTCAACTCTAGCTCCCTTCGGCCTCGAAGATCATCAGGTTCCATCCAACTCACTCTAGTTTCTATGTTAATTGGTTTTTTACTTCTGCATGTTGGGAATCAAAATAGAATAAGATTTTCTACTTTATAAGTGATCAACTAGGTTTTTAATCCCTCGCTTACACTCTTTTGGGCTAGGTTCAGTTGGAGGTCGTACATTTCACCAGAGAAAGGGGGAGTTTCATACTGAAATCGATTCACCCGAAAAGGAAGCCTTGCATCCATTCCGCGAGGAGCAAATAGATGATTATTGCGGTTTAAAGCACACTCTAATATCATAGTTAAGGACCGAACTCATCGGATCAGAAAGAGATGGCCAGTCCCTTCCTAATGCGAAAGAGCTTTATTCCGGTACTTCACACCCAAAGCAAAGCTGCACGGAATAGGGGCCTTACTTGTCCCGGTCCGGGAAGAGGGTAAGGTATTGGTCTTGGTTCCTCCTACATATCTTTCTACAAGGCATCCTAAGAACAAACCTTTACAAACCTCTTAGAGATGAGAGGCCTGTTGGAATTCATCATGCCCATGAGATATTTCATTTAGTCATCCCACCTAAAAGCACTCTTTCCAGATCAGTATGACAAGGGCAGCACCCATTGGAAAACCTTGATCCAGAACCATAATTGGGTTATCCTAATAACCACCTCCCTTCCTTCTCGCGGGGGGATGTGCTACATCTTGGATGTAGGAGTGACGACCCGTGGTCCAATCTAGTAAAGAGATTGGGTGCCAGTGGTCTGTCTGAGGACGGGTTCAACAAGCTCTTTCTTTGAAAAGAAAAGATGGTTCCATGGATCGGGTTTTCATTTCAGAAGCTGCTAGAATGCATGTTAAGTCAGTCAAGGGGGTCTTAGATCATGACGATTCTTAGGAAAAGGAAAAAAATATGCTTTTTTCAGGACATATCTTAAAGTCCTAAAGGATTGAAAAGAAGAGTGAGCGACGAGTGGTTCAATCCGGAATGAGAGTGAGAGACCACTAGTGGAAAGAGTGTTCTAAAACAGTAGGGTTTCTTGCATAAGATTTAGCGAGAAGTCCGAGTAATCAAAGGAGTCTGAGCGTCGGTTCGCTGCCCTAACCGTGCGATTTCAGGGCATCTTTTCAAGTATTCATCTAAACTAAATGCTGGTGTCGGGTATCATCTCGATCCATTGGCAGCAGAAAAGAGTGATAGCTAGCTTCATTCTAGAGGTTCTAAACTATATAAGTCTTCCTTCCAAGTAAGGATTGAAGATCATATGCTTACACTATCTCCCTCAATCTCCCAAAAAAGAGGGTCTTTCCTGGCGACCTTACCCACACTTGGTAATTGAGGAGTCAAATCATTCTTTTTCTCTTATGCCTTAATCCTTTTAGTGTATCGGCATTTCGGTTGTAGCAGTTGTAGCTCTTCCTCTTCTCTTGTAGCTTGAGTGCTTGTTGTTTAACGTCTTTCGATTCAAAAGCAATCCTGCCAGCTAGTGTACCTCCTGACTGTCCGCTGCATTCGAAATGAAAAAGAATAGCAGTTCCGTTTTCGTCCCTGCGGGATTGGCCTTTCCTTATTACTTATTAGAAAGTAGTTAGGAAGCCAAGTACGTTATCGGGGCATCTAAGACAATAAAAACTACCGCCCTAATGGCTTTTTTCACCCATGGGCAGCTAGGCCAATCAACCCGAAAGGGAGGTCGAGAAGGAGGGTCGAGCACAAACCGTAGGTCAACAGTGGATGGACGACAACCAACCAGAACGGATGATCGATGAAGATTGTTTAGAACCTTCGGGGAGTTCTCCGCACAAAGGAAATATATGAAACACTACCTAAGCAAACCAAACCGCTACGCTCCTGGAATCGCCAAAGCGGGAAGGTACGTAGCTACCCTGGTTGGGAGAGTTGCGGATCGAGGAAGACACCAATCCCCTTCTTCCTTCTCAGACATGGAACTCTCTATCCTCTCCCTAGAGTCGAGAGACTACTTTCCTCTCGCTTCTACGACTCCGCTCTTACCCTTAGCTTTCGGTCGAGCTAGGCTTCACTTCCTATCACTCTTAGTTGAAGGAGAGCGTAGGAAGTCAAAGACCTGTTTTGAGTTCTGAGTTGAATAAGGCAGGGATAGGTGAATTTTGAGATCAGAATCGGTCTTCGATCCGTTCATTCTGTCTTCAGGGTTAAGTATAAAGAAAGAAGAAAGGAGGGAAGCTCATTCCGGCGGGTACGACATTTTAGCTTATATCTCGTTCAACCAACCTTGATATAGACGAATGTCCTTTCCTTGACGCGCTTCGGCCTAATTAGGTAAAAAACCCTCACTAGTAAGTTGCTGCTACCTTAGCTTTGCTGCCCTAGTCCGTCCGAAGCACGTTAGCCTGATGCTATGAAGCCCTTCGGTTATTAGCAATCAATCTTTTTAAAAACTACCTATATTATAATTATATCATGTCTAGGCCCCGACTTAGGATGTATGCTTCGATACACCCCCTGTAATCAACGGTTTTCCTGCTCTGTAGGAATTCGACATATGATTTCGAATCATCGTTGATGATGATCACTGCCGGCTCGGGCAACCTTTCGATCTAGGCTAGGCCTGACTGAACATTGTTGAGAAGCCCTATAAAAAAGAGTACCTGATCGCTTCGAAAGGCGCTTGCTTTGGTTAGTTTCCTTCAGCAGCCCGCTAACTTCTGTAAGAGGAAAGCGCTACGAATACCACCTTTAAGAGAGAAAGCTCCCCGCCTTCAGAGCGGATTTTCCCTAGGGAATTGCCTAAGCTTAGAGCTTTCTTACAGGGCAGAGCTCAAAGGAATTTCAAAAAACCTTAAAACCTAAGCAATCCAGTCAGATTGTGAGATTCCCGGAGCGAGAGAGTCAAGGGCTTCAAGACAGGGTATCAAGTCAGATTTATTTTAGAGCTTTTCCTAGAAGATGAAGTTAAAGATTCCTCTATTGAGAACCTGAGGACTCAGTAAGAGCATCACATCCTGGTCCCTGCGGAAAGGAAATAAGAATTGTTTGTAGCTTTCTAACCGTCTGTCCCCCTGCCTGTGATTCTTTAAGGCTTATGCCTATACTTCAAGACTTTACTTGCTTTCTGACTTTAGACTTCTAAGTACGGGCTTTGGTAACTACAACAATAGAAAGATATCTCTTCCCCGTCTAACTAAATGGAATGACTTCTCCGGACTTGATTGCAAGAACGGAATCACCAGCTTATCAATATCTGGAAGCCAAACGACTTCTTCCTATTCAACTGAGTCTTGAACTGCAACATAGTCTTAAACTTCTTCTTGATCCTCACCCCCTACTCCCTTTTAATCTCTGCCAATGACCTTTGAATCAAGTCTTGAGGGGGTAGCAGTCTTTATCCGCTAGAGGAAATGTTGTTGAATTTCTTCTTCTACTTTATCTGCGAAGTGAGACGTAAGCTCTTCCAGCCTCAGATCATCCAACTTCCGTATCTGGTTCAGCGGGAACTTACGTAAAAAAGTAAGATGCTTCAGCCAGAAAGAGAATTGGATTGCTTTTTACAGGTTCCCCTGCTGAATCTTCAAAGGGAGTAAAGTCAAGCATGAAATTCTAGGTTTTTCTTCCTGAATCAGCCTAAGCGTCAATCTCTTCCCCTAAACCCAGGTCCACTAGCTAGCGGGTCAAGGCCCTTTCTGGTAGTATTTTATTTAGTTAGAATCCCGACCGGATTAGTCTTGTAACTCTTTCAAAGCCCTTTCCGATTGATTCATAAGTCTTTAGCCCCTTAGTGTACTGATCAGGAAGTTTGAAAGAATCAAGTGTCTACTTAGGATTCTATCTCGAAAACTCGCTTTTGTTCAATTATAAATTACAAGAAAGTTTGATGGAGATTTGTAGCATCATTCAAGTAAATACAGATTGAGATCGTAGAAACATGAGCTTGTGATATAGCTACACCTAATTCCGGACCGGTTAATGCAAGAACTATAAATAAAGGACCAAGATCTCCTATGAAATAGAAAAGATCATTCATACATAGCATAGTCCAAGCGGACCCACTTAAAATCTTTACTGAACTATGACCGGCCATCATATTAGCAAATAAACGTATTCCTGAGCTTAATGCGCGAAAACAATGAGGGATTAGCTCAAGGAGTACTAAAAAAGGTGCTAACGGCAGTGGGACTCCTGCGGGTAATGAGAAGCTTAAAAAATGAAGCCCATTTCTTTGAAATCCCACTATAGTAATGCCAATAAAAATGGAAAATGAGAGACCCAAAGTTATGAGAAAATGACTAGTAACTGTGAAGCTATAAGGTATCATACCCTGGGGATTACAAAATAACAAAAAAGTAAAAGTGACCGATATGCAAGGGAAAAACTTTTGTTTCACATTTCCGGAAAGACCACCTATTTGTTCGTTTACCAGGTTCGGCACGAAATCATAAATAAGCTCTACCAAGGATTGCCAAGCATTTGGTACTGACTTTCCTCCTCCCTTTTTAGTAACAAAATAAACCAGCAGTAAGACCAAACTGACAGTGAGCAGCATAAACAAAGAGGGATTTGTGAATGAGATATACAAGTTTCCTACCGTCATATCAAGCAATGGAATTATCTCAAATTGATCCAGGGGGCTCTTCTGGAGAACATCTAGCGCTAGATCCAGGGCATCCTTATAGGCTTCACCTTCTATTCCGTTTTTGTTTAAATCATCTAACAGGTGCTCCAGAAAAGGGATATTGTTGCTTTCGCCATGTAAAGCTTCGGCCGCACTCAGAACGTCTTGGTCACTCTTGTTAGTCATCAACTCTCCCAATTTATCATGTATATCAGATTGAAGCTCTACTATACGTTCACTGTCCGGGTTAAGACCCGGATGATCCTCAAAAATACTATGAGTCTCGTAATTATAATTAGAAGGAGCCGGCTGCTCCACCTCAACATCACTTGCTATGGAAGGTAATGAGGGGACAGACGGAACCGAGTCCGTGGGTAAGGGTGGCAGGTCAGAAGGGACCGATGGAAATGAATTCCACATAGAAGCTGTATTACCGGAACTTGAGTTAAGACTATTCTCATCAAATAAAAAGATGCGTCGAACGTTGTTAAACATAGTGATTGATTGAGAAAAATTGATTCCCTCCAGACAGACTGACTGTAGGAGTATTTCACTGAGCTGTGGTTGGTTGTTGACCAACAGAAAGGCAAAATTTCGATGTTCTCGTTGAAACACGTGGGCATACTCCTTGCTTCTGGGAACATTGATCCGAAGCTCGAGTACGGTCCGTGCGCGCCGTTTTTCTTTTCTACCATGACGAATCAATCTCTTTCACTCACGGAACACAAAGCAAATCCCTACCTCAACAGCATCTATCGTTCTTAGGCAGGGGCTGAATTCGAACCGATAACTTCGGCCTCCTTCTGAACTGAAGGGCGAACTGATCGACCTGCATGTGTTAAGCATATAGCTGAAGTAGCCTAAGCGCTTCAACCTGCTCTTAGAATTACAAAATGACAAGAATCATCCCTTCTCTTTTTCTTTCTTTACGCAATTTCGTAAGAGTCTAAAAGACGGGGTTCACCTCAGTCTTGACTTTATAGTATTCAATTCCAGCGGCTCGAAACTCAATATTCGACCGATCGCTTAGATTAAATCTTAGCGGAGATTTCCGAAAAAGTAACCCAAAGTTCCTTATAGAAGGAATCAAAGATGGATGGCTCTCTTCCGAGCGAACAGGAAGTCAAAGACGCATCCGCACCCTTTTTCACCTAAAGCGGAAGTCTTCATCCAATGATGCCACTTGTTGCCGTTGATGGCCGTTGCAGCAGCACCGGTGCCGGTCATGCTTAAAAGTGGAAAAAAACGAGTTCTAATAGGTGAATGCCCGAGTCAGGAAAGGAAAAGGAGAAGCAAGAGAAAGAGTGAAGAGTCCCCTTAATGAAAAGCCCCCCTTCGAGTAGTCTCATAGCATATAGGTCTGACCAGGGTCTCGGTTACCACCATTCTTTAACCTCGCTCCTAGCGAAAGATCAAAGGCCAGGTGTGAAGCAACTTCACGATCCAATGAATTCCCTAAAATCGGATGACACAAGGCGAACTAGAATTGGCTTCTTTATCCAGGTAGCGACAGGCTCCAATCGAAAGGAACCGCGCGTACGCTAGAAAAGACGTATAGGCAAGCCTTTCTTTATGATCATATGGATCGCTTTTCGTGACTTTTCTTTCCATAGGAATACATTTCTGTCTAACCTGCTTTCTAACTTTAGGGGACCGAGAATCCGTCTTTTGATCCTCCTCAAGCCAAGCCTACTCTCGTCTTTCGAATTAAACTTCCGATTTGTAGTTGGTGTAGATGCTGAAGGATCAGCTGACACTAGATAAGAAAGGGTGTCGATCGAAGCTCTCGAACCTGTTCCGAAGTCAGTTTAGGATTGGGTTTAGGGTTTAGATAGTTAGATAGATAGGTTTTTCTTTTTATCTTTGAATGAAAAAGCAATAAAAGGCATGGCTTCTCTTCGCCTTACCGAGGACCTTACTTAGCCTTCTCTCTTCCCTTTCAATAGGTGGTGTGGTGTATTTTCTATGGGGCGGGCATATCAATCTTTAGGAAGGTGAAATCGCGCAAAGGAAGCTACTTGGAAGCCTTTCTCCTACCTCTTCATTCCAAAAAAATACAAAATATGTAGCACGAGCCCACAAAGCCCTTAGTCGATTGGATAGCCTAAGGTAGGATTCCTCAACCCGAACAGTCTCCTTCTCTGTGAGAACGAACCTCATCTCTTCCCGAAAGAAAAGTGGAAGCGTTCTACTCTACCCTAATTCACACTAGAACGAACTCGTCTGCTGAATGAAGAGGGATCCAAAGACTATAGAGAGCTATAATTCCTTGAGCAGGGTGAAACGAAGCCAAAAGGCTGCAGTGCAGATACGAGGTTCACTTGGCAACAAAGTCAGGTATAAGAGAAGAGGTAGAGGTCAACCATTCCATTTGCTGGATAGTGCGAAAAACTACGCTCAAATCAGACTTGGAATCTGTCTTTTATGAAGCTATTGATTATGGCCCTGTGTTATACCCGGAATTCCATATCTTTCTTTATTGGCCTATTCGAAATCAGGTTATGGCATTCCTATCTGCATGCTTTCGACCCGTTCTGCCACTCTACTTCGGCTAGGCCTTTCTTCGACGGCTTGGGAAAATAACTTCGGCGCAGTAAGATAAGGAGGGCACTTTTTATAAAGAACTTTTTTTTTCGGATTTGTATAGGGTTTGTGTCCCTAATCTGGCTAGCATTCATATTGTTTTTCTTTTGCTTAGCGAATACCCTTGTTCGGCATCGGCAGTTAAAGGATCCTCGGATAGCTATGAAAAGCATCTAGGAAGAAAGGACGAGCGCTTACTCTAGCAGCGGCCAAACCAGCCCTAAAAGAGCGGATACGTTCGAAACCTATTCTTTCACCCCCGGTTCACTTCACTCCCTAAAGGCGGATTAAGACTAAAGCTACTCTCGGGAGGCAATGAAAGAGATATTCAATCAACCAAGCAAAGAACCGATACCACTACCACAGTCTTCACCAAGACAGCAGGAAGGAAGAGAGTCGAGACAGAAAGCCAAGACAGTCATCCAGGCTAGGCATCTTACTTATAATGCCTATGGAATCCTTTAAGGAGGGCTTCTACTGTGAAAGCTATTTCTGGGACTCGGATTAGCGTCCGCTCTTTGAAAGAATGTCCAAAGCCTTTTTGCCCTTATAAGCCAGCCTAGTTAAGATATACCACGCAAGGAATAGAATAGGGAATAGGCTGCAGAGAGGAGACTGTGGCACTTTCGGATCAATGATTAGCTTTTTCTCTTTCTTCGACTATTGAAGCACATTAGCTGAAGCAGACGATCCGCGGCATTTACTATTTCCATGCCATGACATGAGACAGATCTCTCGCAACCTCTTTCAGACCCAGGAAATACTGTATAATAGATTGAGTACTGCTTTGCCCAAGAATTCCACTGTGTGGGCTGCTACCTTTCGTGCTGGGGCTTCAAAAGAAACCTACTTCACTTCCTGCCAAACCAGGCTTTTATACTTACAGCACGGGCTGTGACCATTGACAAGAACGAGTGCCCTAGACTTCGTAGGAGGGCTGCTGCTTTGAAATCCAACCGAGCCCCTTAGTCCAAATAGAAAGAGTTCTCTGGGCCGATTCACCTTTCACCTAAAAAACCCTCCGCCCGGGATACTGATGAAAATCTATTTTTTGCCCTCCCCAGAGCTAGGGGACATATATTGCTCGGATTCTTCGTTCACAATTAAGACCTGGTGCTCATACCCAACAACGGAAAGAAAGTCAGACTTCGAAACTAAGACAAAGACGCTTTTAAGCATCATTCAGATCGATAAAGTCCGATCGAATAACCGGGAACAGGATTTCGCCCTAAAGGGGACTGATTGCTGTTTTGGGGCACTCAAAGTAGTTCTTAGGCTAGGCTGCGCTTTTACACCTTTCGGTAAACCCGGACAAAGAACTTATCGCAAAAAGACCACTTCGAGCAGATGTCACGCCCTCGGGACACTACACCTATCTATGTCAATAGATACAGACCATCGAGTAGTGCGACAAACAGGCGGGCACGCCATCCAAGTCTTTCAAGTCGGAGCGGAGGTTGATCCAACAGATGTGACTACGCATTGCTCCTTTGGAAGGGCAGGGTCAGATCTTGAAAGGAAGTCTTATGGGACCCCCTTGGGATTTCATTCTTCTTGGTGGCTACCCCCTCTTAGTTTTTAGTAGGCGTTTGGGACCGGAATATTATATGTATAACGTGCTCTTACTCTTCCATTAGGATGTTCCCCCTGGAAGAGCTACGCTATCACCTGACTTATTCCATTAGCCTAGAGTAAAGACTTTTTAATACTTTCTAAAATATAGTATCCTATTGTTAAGTAAACCATTGCATTGCCGGTATGCGATTGAAGTATTTAATGCGATATCTGTAATTACAAGAGATTGAAGTTCTGTGTCAAGTGTAGCAAACGTTCAGCAGTACAGGGGGTTCGGGGGGGGGGACTAATGGTATAGATAAGCCTTTTTACTATTCGTTTAGAGTTCCCCCTTCAAGAGCTTCGCTAGTATACTAACTTGGTTACCTAGCCCAGAATAAGGAACCCATAGAGAGTATCAAAGATAGTAAAAAATTTTTATAAAAAGCATGTAAGCAAATCGCGGTAGTTACGCGATGGCTGTTCCGCAAATAGAAGCTGTTGGGTAAGAGCGATTGGTCTTCCTCTTGCAATCGAGAATAAATAAGGACTTCAAAGCGCAAATAGGCAATCGAGAGAGGCAAATAGGCGGAAATCGGTACACTTTTAGTACGGTGGTATGCGAGGAGCAAGACAGTATGCAATCAATCAATAAGTACGAGCAAGCTCACTCATAGTACGCACAAGCAGCAGCAGTAAATCGCAAGTTCTTTTAGTATTCGCGGTAAGCAAGATAAGGTGGATCTTCAAATAGCTAATATAATAAAGTATAGTTGTAACTTTCGGAGTGAATGAGTGCAGCAAGGAAAGAAGCCTATAAGCTATTAGATGCAAGCGAAGTATAATAATATGCCATAAAGCACAAACCAAGATCCATAATACGAAAACCAAAATAAGAATGAGGAAGAAAAAGATATCGTGATGGAAAGAAACTTTCCTAATGGTAGGGGAACCCACTAACCCGCTTTCCCCTCCCCCCGCGATGCGGGGGGCCTCACTGTCGCCTTTGGCTCGAGCTACTTTTGCTTTCCGGGAACAGATAGCTTGCTGCCCAAGTCTACCTCCCAAAAGCAAGCCATATCGTAATTCCACCCACTTAACACTCAATAAAGCTCTTTTACTCTACCGGGGGGTCCCATTGGAGTACTCTTTCCTTACTTTTAAGCTGTTAGTATTCCGATGGATGTTACGCAAAAAAAAAAAAAAGAATTTTAGCTGTTGCCTTTCCTTCCTAAATTTTTTTGGGAGAAAGTTAGAAAACAAATAGAATCAAAAAGGCCATCATTAATGCGAACAAGGCAATAGCCTCGGTTAGAGCAAAGCCCAGGATTGCATAGCCGAATAACTGTTTTGCCAATGATGGATTTCTTGCCACGGAATGAATTAATGAACTGAATACGTTTCCAATACCTACAGCAGCTCCCGCTGAAGCAATTGTAGCAGCTCCGGCACCCATTGATTTTGCACCCTCTAACATCTCGAATTTGACCATATATATAGTAACGCTCTTTCATTTTAGCTAAAACTTTAGACCTTTAGCTTACCCTGTCTTCATTTACTTTACGACGAAAAAATCGACTATGTAACATAGTTGACTATAACTTCTAATGCTGTAACAAAATGGGGGCTTTGTACCCCCTGATTTAATAGATCCACTAATATATCTTGCAAGGCAGAAATTTCATTAACTTCTCCGTATAGCAGGTCGACTATCTGTTGGAGGTTTAACCCTTCCGGAAATCTATATACATCTGTTTCATAAAATTGCCGGAGCAAAGACTCTAGTCTAAACTCGATTTGATTTCTCAGGCTCTCCAACACAGTCGAGTAATGACCAGCTTCACTATAGGATGGAAGACTTAGAACGGAAGAGCATTACTTAGCGCTAAGCTTAATAGGGGCTGCCCTCTTCCTATTGGTCATAAGAGGGTATATTATAAATTATTTATTTCTCCAGCACTACTAGTTTTTCTATCTTACCATTACAGCGTATAGTATTAGATAGAGAGGGAATTCTGTCTCTCTAGGGCAAAGCCTAGAATGGCATACATAATAGTCCCGTTCCTCTTCTTTCAGTCTTGCAGCTATCGCGCCTATCCCTATCTCTCGAGCATCACATACGGCAATTCCATTTCGTTTTTAAGGCCGGGCTTAGAAGGCGTTTTCAGGTCCTCTTTTGCATGATTCGGCGGACTCGATGGTTAGCAGGCCTTCAGGGCAACCTACTGGTCTGTGATGTTATCGCAGATATAGTTAGATCTAGTAGAGGTTTTTACATTCAAAGAAATTGGAAGTGAAAGCGCCTATAATGTCTTTCGCTTTCGAGTAAGCTAGTTACTGCTCTTCAAGCAAGTCAGCGGTTTTCAGCTTAAGCAGGGATTTTTGTCTATAGTACTCTAGTGCTCTTCTTTGTGAGAATGTTTTCCCCCCTAATGTCTCTACTAAAGAGAACTGGAAATAAGTCTTTATTAGAACTAAATTCCTTTTCTGGGGTAGGAAAACCTTTCTGTACTGTCTTTCTTTGATTTATCTCCCCTACTCTACTCGCAATGCTTCTTTCCTCTCCAATATCTTATTTTCTTAGTCTCGTTCTCGTCTCTATCTCTTAGGTCAAGCATCTTCGGGAATACCTGCCCCCGTCTTAGTCGAATACCTTTTCATTCCTTCCGCAAGTTCGTCTCTTAGAAAAATAAACTTTGTTTGCTTTTGTGCTTTCTTTTATGCCCTTCCTCTTGATATTACCACCAAAGCAGATATCGTGATCTTGGATATAGGTACTTGACCTCCTCCTCTTCCTACGTATGGAAAAACATCTCCTCTAATCTCTAACTATGCTGAGCTGAATTGCCAATCCTTTGAAATCCTTGGGATGCCTTACCATAGGGAATTTTTAAGATCGAAGATTAGTATGAAACTCGAGCCATCTCCTTTTGCAGGGGAATCTCCTTCGGTTGATTATCTTGTTTCGGAATATGCATTTCAAAACCTTTTTCTCTCGTACCCATTTGCCCAAACTCCGGTGATCTAGCTTTGGCTTATGCCATTACCGCTAAACCCTATTCTTATCTTATCTTTTTGTGACTTCTTTATTTGAATGACTCCTTTCCCTACCGGTGATGATGTTGATGATAGATATTTTCTTTCACAGTTCCACTCCGGGACAGCTCTCCTTGCCTTTCCAGCATTACCGGATAGATTGCTTTTCTATAGTAACCTACATTCCAGCAGCTGCAGGAGCATTTGCTGCTGTCTCTGACAGAAAAGATGTGACCGACTGCATTAGCACTTGTTGAATTGGTCTTCTGTAAGTGCAATAACTTCGGAGTAGTTTCAAATAGAAGTAATAATACTACGATAAGGGATCGGTGAACAGTTCTCCAGTATCCTTTTTAAGCCGATCAGAAACTGCCATTTTCGTTGAATAAGGTTTAGCGTCTGCCATAGGAGCCCGAGTCAAAAGAGAAACTGCATATTTGCGTTGGCTAACAAAAAGAGAATTAGCTTAACGATGTACTTCAAGACCCAAGAAAGAATGCAAGCGAGACTCCCGCACCATTGTTTCGAAGGTCTGTGGCCATGTCTTTGATTGAATAGATATGCTTATAAGAAGATCTTACCTATTGCTAGCACAATCTTCGGCTAGATAGCAGGCTCAACCAGATACATGACTTAGATCCTGCTGGCCCAACATTCTTGAAAAAGAATCGAGTCTGGTAAGGACATTACTAAACTAAATCCCCCTATCTTACTTTCTTTTCACCTAGTAAATTCTCATTCCTTGTAAATATATTTCCTTGCCAACTCTTTCGTTTGTTAGCAAGACTGGGTTGTGCAAGTGAAGAAGAAGACTGATGCCATTAAGGCAATGAAATTGACGAGGAATAGTAGGCAGCTAGAGAATCAGCAGTTACTCTTCTTATATTAAGAAAATCCTCAAGTTGTGGGACTGATAACTGTCCTCTTGATACGGATTTTCCTACCGGGCTAGAAATTTCTTTTAAGGAAAAGCCCCAACTCGCCGAAGAAAGAGGATCAGACCAGATCAAAAATAGCGTATGAAATGAGTATGGTTTATCTAGTAAAGTATGATCGATCAAGTCATTCAATAAAGTATCTTCGCTAGGTCTTTCTAATAGAGCGGGTAGTTGAAATTGCTCCCGAGCTTTCGTCAGCAGATTTCGCTCATCAAGTTCTTGTTTGATCTGCCGCTGTTAGAATATAACACCACAATATTCGTCCTTTTGGGGTTAATGCTCGAAATGGTGAATCGATCATTCGATCTCCCTTTCCCTTTCCTTCTCCTTTTCTCTTTCTTCCTTTTGTTGTGAGAACGGAATGGAAGAAAAGTAATGAAACCCGCGATGGCTACTGAATAACCTCCTTTTACTTTCTTAATAATAAAGCCTTTTACCTTTGTATTCGTTCGCCAAATCTTGTTCAGTTCCATCCAAGCTAGGTTTTGTCTGAATCTTCGTGGAAGAAGAAGAAGCGGTTCACCAGCCACTACATCTGTGGATCCCACCAAATCATTAAACCTGGCGGCTGCTCGCTCTTTGATCAGCGATTCGCCGGCCACTATATCGATGAAGAATCTCTCCAAAATCCTCTTTTTGATCAGTGATTCACTGGCCACTAGATCCAGGGATCCCACCTTATTCTCAAACCTGGTGGCTCGGTTGATTGGCAGTCCTGTAGGCTCTTCTTGCATACATATTCTGGGGGTCCCAGGTCCTGCATCCACCAAGAAAATTTCTGCCCCTAAGCGTAAAACTTCAGATTGTAAGGCCTTTCCACTACATAAAAATAAACTGGAATTAGATCTTGGAAATGATCGACTCAAATAGATGCTCATCATAAGCTTTTTTTTCCTCCTCTTCCTGTTCTATTGATCAGAAGCATCCAGTAGCACCACGCCAGTGGATTAAGTAGTGGAGGTTTCATCCAGGTTGTTCACCCTGGTCAAAATTTTATCCCTTAGCCGATGAAAGGCATCGGATTGTACTCCCCCCTCATGGAGCTCGTCCCTAAGGCGATAGAGCTCCATTAAGGAAGGTTCACCTGAGGCCGCACGGGGATTGTCCAGGGCCCGCGCTCCCTGTCCCGCCCAATCGCCACTTGGATCAAGGACTGCCATACGCTGGATGATATCCACCTTGACCTCGAAGCGGTCCTGGGCGTCAAGGTGGGCCAAGCGAATGTCTTCGGCAGATGGTTGGGCTTTGGATGCTAAGAGTCGCCACTGTATCCGCTCAATCGAGTCCCCCCCCTATCATTTCATCTTCCTGATAGGGGTAGGGGACGGCGGGTAGAATATCCCCTTCCCCGGGAGCTACTGGATTAGCGGGAGGCACGGGCCCCGCTGCTGTCTGATTTTCAGACGTGCCCGCCCTTTCCGTTGACGGAGAAAGCAGGTCCGTCCACGAGGTTGAGGTGGATGTGGGCGGGCTCCCCTTCCGTATTTTATGAATAATTTATTAGATATTGGCGCCAACTGCTAACACGATTTTCCGCTCCAGACCCTCAATTCCAGAGCACATTCCAGGGAAATAAGTTATGTCACAACCCCTTCTTGCAAGATCAACAGGAAGGAAAGAGTCGACGCATTGTTTCGCGATCTCTTGCTTCCTATTTCGCCAGGTCCGTCGCCCAGGACCCAGACGGAGCTTCCGCGACACCCCCTTGCTACTAGATGCGCAACTAAGCATCCTTCTTTTTTTTTCTTCTCAAACAGACCAAATAACAATATCAAAAGCCTGGGATCCTGTCCCTTGGACGACTTTAGTAATGGGAGAAAGGCAACTGGGCGATGCAGTGGTAGAACCAGGTGAACCGGGCGTACTACTTGACTTGCCAAGCAGCTCTTTCTTCTCTTATGAGATTTCTAGAAAGAGGGAAGGATCACTCCTAAATGCGGCCTTTCTCTTATATATGATACCATTCGCCATGGATGATACGCTTCAAAGAGACAAGAACCTATACTATAATTGAGTCGTTCATTTCGGTCTAACTTCGTTACTGTACCCCGGTCTCACTCCGATAGCGTACTATCCTAGACCTCTGTCTATCCCGACATTGATAGAAATTCATAATTAGGTTAGCCAGCCCGGTAACCCCGACAAGTGGGAGGCTCCGCACTTTCTCTATCATAGGGATTCCGCCAGACTCTTCTATTTCATTCATTCTCCATTCAAAACCGTCTACTCCGGGAACCCAAAATCTGACGATTCTTTCATATGATTTTTTTCGTGAATTCGACATCAGTGATCTACGACCATCCTTTCTTCTTTCCATTCCAAAAAGGAATGGTTGGTATGCGGCCCGTCCTTATAAATACCCGGGGAATCCCCTTTTGTGATTGTTCCAAAGCGTGCTTCCCTTTCTTGTTCTTTGAGCTCAACTGGTCATGCTTCTTTCTCAGTTGCGTGATTCCTAGCTGCTACATCCGGATGTAGGTGAGTCTGATTGTTCTGATTTATACTGTTGTAAGTAGCCTTAAGGCTACTTACAGTTCCAGCCCAAAAGGGGAACTTTCCGGTGAGGAGGATCCCATTTAGAAGAAGGAAGAAAAACCTACGTATCCTTTCGCCGGGTGTGCCCGTCTTAAGCTTTAACCAAAACCTTACTGGAGACTTCTCTTTCTTTCCGTCTTTAACCGACTCCAAAGGATACGGGAAAGCCTAGGAATGGCTGAACTTAACCCAATCTTCGCAAGAGGAGGCAATGTCAATTGTATCTGTGCTCCATTAGGCTGGATTCGCTACCCGATTAGTCTCTTAGATGCGATGCTCGCTGACTAATTCTAATGCTTGCTTGCTGAGGTACGCGGAGTTCTTGACTGTAAAGGCACGAAGGTTGACGGCGTAGGACTCATCGATGAAAATAAAAGCAGCTTATTTAACTAACCGGGTTGATTGAGCTCTTTCTAAGCGCTAGAGGTATTGCAATTATGGTCTTTCCTCCATCCCTTCGGCTGGATCACAAACGGACGTTAAGAAGACAGTCTTCTTTGTCAGTGGCAAGTCAGTCCGGCCCTATCCGCTGTCGTTGGCCTTAGCCCAAGCACTAACTAAGCTAATTGCCCAAGCACTAAGCAGCTAATTCAAACCAAAGCATAAGGCGAGGAGAGAGCTTTCAGCTCCTCCGTCCCTATCAATCCCAGTAGCCTTTTGCTATTCCCCAACCTTCGAGACCGCTACTGCCTTTCCCGCTTCCCGCACCCCCTTTCTCGTCTAAGGAACGTCTAAGGCCGGGGCTTGTGAGTATGCCAAGCAGTTTCGCTTCGCCTTAATGGATGCTCGGACGCTGTGTCCCCGCTATTAAGAATAAGAAAGTCGTCACCTAACCCCATTGGATGGTACAATTTAATTTGAACTACCAAGCGTGAGGGTGTCTACACTTTTACGTGTAGCCGTTTTTGGGTTTCAGGCATGCTCTCGACCTATGAACAGTCGTAAACACGGTAACGTGCACGCAGGCTTTTGGTTATGAGACTCCCCGGCATTTTGGCGCCTATTCTCTGATTAAACTCTGTGTTAGGTTACATACCTTCACCGGTGGTGCTCGAGAGTGTTATCCAGCGGCTGCGAGATCACTCACTTTGTGCCTCGCGAGCCTGTTTGTTGAACCCCCCGCGGAGCACTTCCCCTGGTATGAAGGACTTTTTAGAATGGTCTCTCTACCAGGGATGGATGCATATGTACTTAAATTACCTCAAATGGTACGCAGAGGTTGCCCTCAATCCCTCCGCGAGCTTGCAGGATTTTGTCGATCCCCCAACATACGTAGCTGGCACCGTCTTAGTGTGGAATTTTACACATTCTGTTTCGGTGTCATATATTATAAGTAATCCTGCATAAGAATTATAAATACCATAGCTGGCGCGAGAACAGTAGGAGCGAAAAGCCACTACTCGCCCCTATAAGATAAGGCGAAAACGGGGCCTTTTAGACAGGAGACGCGTTGGTTGGCTCGAAAGGATTCGGTTCGGAAGGTCTGGTCTGAGAACGGTTCGAATTGGCTTCGAAGGTCAGATCTGCAGAGAAGGTTGGCTCGGCTGATTCTTCTGCTTCTGCTGAATATGTTCGTGCTGAGTTTGACCTTGGCTTGGGGAGCTCCCTAAGGCCAACGACTAATAAGGGGAGGGCAGGGCTTAGAAAGAAATTCATACTCGTACTATGTATGCTATTACGTAAGCTTTGGTACTACGTCGCTCGACCAACGAGAGCAGGAGCTAGAAGCAGCGAGACCGATAGCGAGAGGAGTTTTATTTTATTGGTTGCTGCATCCGTTTTCCGAATCTATTCTATTTATATTTAATAATAATTATTATTATATAATTGCCGAGAATCAGACGCGTATAAATCCTTTATTCATTCTTCATCTTTTATGTTACCCAAAACGAGCGTAACCGAGAAATTAAATAGAAAAAGAAGCAAGGGCCTGAGACTGAGACTGGATAGGGACAGAATAGCTACTGACTGATGGCCTTAAATGGGATAAGGAAGAGACAGAATAGATAATATATAAAGTACCGACAGAAGGGACTAAGCTAAGGACCGAAGGGATGGAGGAAAGGCAGGACCGATGCGTGTTTTACCCCTATAAGGGCGACATATCTGGTGGTCGGCAATCGTTCGGACTTGGTAAAGGTTGTTTGTTGCTACACCAGTAGTGGAGGACTTATCGCGATGCCCGCGGACCCATTTATGATGTCTCCGTCGCTGACGTTCGTCCAGCAGCGCCACGCCGGGTATAAAGTTATATGAGGATAACTTTTACCTTCCCGCTCCACGACCCAGGCGTTTTAGACGCTGATTCTCCCGCTCCAGGGCATCCACTCGCGCCTGGATAGCGGACATCTCCCGTTCAAAAGAGGCATCCTGGCGGGCCGACTCTTGCCTTTGGTTTTCCCAATAGGCCTCTTGCAGCGCGTGGGCACGCTGAAAGCGAGTCCCGGTTTCAGTCACAAAGCGTTCCAGCTCTCCGGAAGCGAGCTCTTCTTGCTCTTCTTCGGAGGCCCTGCCAGACGACAGTCGATCCGCGATCTGGTCGAAGCGCTGAAGCCTCCCCCTGCCTTCGGAAAGGATACTCCTAATGGTACCTTAGTTCTCCATAGGCGTCTTAAGGGGGAGTGAAGGCATTCTCTTGGGAGAAGCCCGCCAGCTTACTATACTAAGAGAAGAGGGCGCTATTTAACAGTAGTGGTAGGGGAAGTCGTCCCGAAGCGCAACCAGACTCTTGTTCTTCCTCTTCTGCGGGAAGGGAAGTGGTGGTCTTGTTTTAGAGTATCCAGGTCTTGAGTGCCCCCTCTTTTGGTTAGGGAATCTTAGCGAATGTCCGGATTAGCGGAGTTGGGCCCCTATAAGCTATTAAAAGCATTAAGCAGTTGTTTTCGTTTCGTTTTGAGTTCTCGAAGGGCAAAAGATTCAATTCATTCCCGGCCATTGGCGATGAGAGAAAGGCTATTTCACGGAAAGCTACTCGACCAATAAAAAGGGAGCCGAGCCGGTTCAGATTCCTAACCACTGGAATAACTGGAGGCGATGGCTTCGCTTTCTGAGCTCGGTTGGCTGCCCTTCCCTCTCGGACATCAAGGCCCGCTGGCTGAAAGGTTACATCCTATTAACTTGTTTTGAATCGATCTTTGGTGATTGGGAAATAAATAGCCCTACCCTAGCCTTCGGTTCCGATCTTTTTACTTTTCTAAGGAGCCCCCAAAGAGGAGCTAGCTACAGGGGTCTCGGTTAACTACTGACTGGTAGACAGAACAGACTGGCCTCCTCGATGACGACAGTTACCCGCGGAACTAATAGGAAGAGCAGTTAGAGCAGCCGTACTTACTGACCGCAGATGAACTTTGCTCGACTGGAAAACCTTCTCCATCTTTTATTTTTATCCTACTCTGGTGAGAAAATCAGTCCTTGAGTCCGCTAAAAGACTAAGGCTATTGTAACTAAACCGGTATCGGCTACCGTTGACTTTGACTTAGGGCTAATTGCCCTAAAAGAAGCGCTGGACTGCACTCGATAATGCTTCGTATTTAAATAATTTAGGATTGTACAGTATAACCTCCCTCTTAATGTCTACCCTCAGACCATTGACGAACCTACTGACTGTAATGAATGGCTCTTCATCAATTTCACACCTAAGCATAAGCTCTTCAAATCGAGCCAAATAGTCAGACACATTAGACGTCGATTGCCTAAGATTTAACAACTGTTCAACCGATTGACTCCTATAGTAGGCGGGGAGGTCTTTTTCCTTCCACTTCTGCTTCATGACTGCCCACTGAGTAATGGGTGGTTCACCTAGACGCCCTAAGTTGCGTTGGACACTGTGCCAATCTTTCTTGGTTGGCGGATCCTATCCTATTAACTTCATCTTGGCAAAACGAACACGCTCTATGTCAGACATGCCATACCAATCAAAAGAGTCCTCCATGTTATCCAACCAATCTTTGAAGATATGAGATTAGGGTCCAACTTTCCATCATATTCAGGGACATCCACTTTGACTCTCCTAGTAATGTCTCCTAAATCCTCATGACCATACCTAGGAGGTTGTGGTGAACGCCTGTTGTGTCTATCTGGAACCCTAGCATGGGGTCCGACTGGAACTCTATGGGTTGGTCCTCATGAAAATGATCACCATCATCAAGTGCCGCTCTAGGATCTAAGGTTGGAAGGAGATCACCATCAGGGGGAAATCTTACAGTTGGTCTAGGGGTTGCGTGACTCATCCTATTAGGGCGCCGTGTGTCCCAGAAGTGGGAAGTCTTCCGTGCACTTACCCTATATTATAAATTAGAATAAATAAGGGGAAGCCTTTAACTGCCTAACTGAATCCTTGAAATCCTATCCTACAGGGCGCTTACCCAAGTGTTTCAGGATTTGTGAAAACTTCTAAGAGAGTTGCTCTACTTTACCCTCGAGACTGTCCAATTTGGAGTGCATGGTTTGGTTGTCAGTTTGTGGAGTGGGAGGGGTCTGCAATTGAAGAAGAATCGGTGAGAGCTAGAGTACTTCTATAGGCATAATGCCTATTTATATAAGAAAAAGGTATCCCCAGTTGGAGGACGCAGCTCTCGAATCTAGCTATTTCTTTCTTATCGGAACTGCCATAGTTGATGCATCGAATGCTAGTGCAATAAGACTGAAAGCTGAGCTGTTTGCGGACTTACGCAAATAGTAAATTTGGAGCTGCTCATCTCATAAAGTAAAGAGTGAAAATAGAAGTAAACCTCTGATAGCCCAAGCCAAGGCCAGCTGCCCTTACTAGACGAAATTCCTAAGGAATCGAATCGAAGAAGGGCTAGTCAGTCGGCTTGCCACTGAGCCGTGAGAGTGTCCAGACAGAGTGACACCAGGGACGTAGTTGATCCTTCTGTACAAGAGGCTTCTCCAAGTCTCCAGAAGGGGATGGATTCGACCAACCAAGGAGATGGAGGATGTACTGATACGTACATCCCAGAAGCCTTTAGCCAGATTACAAATTCGGTGTGCTAAGCATGGTGCCTAGAACAAGAATTGGGGTAAGGCTAATAGATGACCGGATAGCTAGGCCGGTAGATCACATAGGGGATCCCCCTAAACTGCTTCCTCAAATTAGGGCCTGTGCTACTTGGGATCTGGTCAAGGAGTGGTAACAGATTTCCAGTCGACGAACGGAGGGCGCCATACATGGAACACAAACGAAATAGGCAGCCAAGGGCGGAGTACCCCTACGAGAGGAGGTAAGGTTCTTAATCCGAGCTAGGATGTAATGTAATAAATAGAGCGGAATCAAGAGCGTTGCGCTCTGGGCGGACAGCGTCGGGATTAAGGAAGGTCTTATCCAAAGGTAGGACGAAGAAGCCCAGGGATATTGCGAGTCAGTAGGAAAGAGAGCATACGAAGTAGTCTTATAAAAATTCATTTTTAAAGAAAACAAGAAAAGAAAAAGTTCCACATCTCTACCGGAAAGCGACTGGCCTTGAGGCGCAAGGTTCTCTCGTACGTATCCAATCCTCTCGGTCATGAGAGCTGCTATCGTAGTCGTAACTCTGACCTGAAGGGCGGCTAGCAGCTATCGAAGCTATGAGTCCCGGGATCGTAAAGTTCTCTATCGAGGTGAAAGGACCCGACTACTAATAATAATAAAATAAGTAGCGAGGGCACAAAAGGACTCAACTACCAAGTGGCGAGGTAGCCAGCTACTTCCCTTGACCATCTTCCTTGTGACATACACAAGATCGTTTTCAGCTTCAGATTCAGAGAGCAGCACCCCCCATCTTGCTATTCTCTTTTTCCCGACGAGATTGAGGGCATTCTCCTTTAGGGAGAAGATACAATCAGCAACTAGGTCACAAACTAAAAGAACACTATAAATCGTAGAACAGCGCTCAGCTGGGTGGAAGCATTCGATGAGCTATGTTTCGGGTCGTGTGGTAGATCCTCAATGGGTTGGGGAACTTGCTCTACGCTCTAGGTTATCAGCAAACTTTTTGGATCAGATCCTGTCTGAAAGGAAGGATGCCAATGGGCCACCCCTGGCGCATCCGAACTCGCTTGTCGGCGAATCCACTGATTGCCATGGGGAGGCAAAAACGAGAAATTAGTAGATTTGTCGAAACCACAGATTGAAGAAGGGCCCTGATCGAAGACCCGGTTAGGCTTCGAAGGTCATAAATAGCCTAGCGCCTAATTCCTCACTGGCCTTAAGGATGGCTTAGATTAGAAGCCTCTTTTGGGGGCTTACAAGGCAAGGGGGATCAATAAAAAGTACGTACATTTAACTCTTCCAGCGAAAGCAATTGTTGTGATGGATTCACCCTATCAGCTAAAAGAAAAGCCAAAGTGAAAGGGTCACCCATAACTAAGGGGTAGGCTTACACTACACAAATGGATGGGAACTACTATTAGAAGATAATCTTTCTGGGGTAACCAATAGAGCCATATCTCATAGGCACTAGAGAAGAGTTTTAAGCCTTTAGTATTGTATAAGAGCTCGCCGAAATGAAGCCTGCCTCACATCAAGGAATGACTTTCTTCCCTCAGTGGATGCTGGTCTAACTGGCCCTGTCCCATGAGTTAGGAATTTCTATGTCCGTGAGTGATCCATTGGCTCTAAGCCTTCAAGTCTCGCTATCAAGCTTCTCACTACGAGCACTGTCCTCTTATTATTCTTATTAGTTTAGTCGAAGGAAAGGGGCAATATCTATAGCTATAGTGGGTTCACTCATTGACAGGAAAATGAGGAAAGGGGGCGGAATTCAAATAGCTTAAGCTTAATAGGAGCTTTCCATCCAGCCGTAGCAAGGTCAATGATTTAGCTCCTGGCTCTTCTTATTGATAGCATAGGTCTCGGAAGGCCCTCGCTCTAAAGGGGCAGCTTGATGGCAGCTATCCTGCTCTGTCTGAGATAATTTGAATGGAATTGGTGAGGTTCGCTAGCTCTTTCTTTTGAGACGAATGAATGCCGAAGAAAGGAAGGCGGTCGTGATAGGGAAAGGCCTTGCCTTATTACCAGGCAAGAAAAAATGGGCCAAATCGCCTGCTAGAGAAGAAGCTCTTAGGGAATCGATCTAGACTAGATGAGATGCCGGTGCCATTAAACTAGCTGCCAGAACGAGTTCAAGAGATGAGGATCCAGGTAGTTCAGTCACCCTCGGGGGGAAAATAATTCCATTCACTTGTTAAACTGCTAAGAAGAATAGCTTTTCTCTTTCTACTGGGAACTGCTTACCTTTGGTGCTTTTATATAAGTAGTAGTAGATCCCGTAGAGGCAAGGGCGAATCGAGTTAGCATCCCGCCATTCATGCCATGCCTTGTAAGCTAGGCTAGTTAGCTAATTCCTTCCAAGACAATCGATTCTGCGATGATGCGCGTAATCGATCTCTTATTAGCTTATTCAAAATTTCTAGAGGAATGGGTCATGGAAGACTAAGAGAAGAGAACCTGAAATGAAAGGTCAGATAGTGAAAGATGAACAAGAAGCCACAACTCGAAGGCTAATTCATGCTTTGCCAATGAGTGATGTGATTATTTTACTTAATATCCCAAGTAAGGAATAAGATCACAGCTTAGCCCGCCACAAAGCGATTCAAATCTCTTTTCCATAGGCGCTAACTCTTACTTAAACAGCTTCGCTTCCTTCCCCTCATTCCAATCTTGAGGCGTACTACCATGATTCCTTTCCCAGTTTATATATATTCCCCCCTCATCCGAGGCTCAGACTTCACCTCCATCCCCTTTTATATCAATAGGGAGTTCATATCCATCCTTCCTGCCATAAGCTATCTCCTAGCGCGAAAGCCATTGATCGATAGTTATACAAGGCGATCAGAGATCCCTACAGAAGATAGCTTTCAGAAGCCCGATGCTTAAACTAACTAAAAAATTTCGCATCAGATGAACTACTACAGGAAAGAAGACCAATTCGACCGAATACCTTGTAACCGAATTCTTTTCTGTATATGCTACTTCCCGGTTCCCGGTCGAGCTGACTAATCAGCAGCTACGGAAGACGGGGTCAACTAATTCGATACGATACCACCAAAGGTGCAGAGCGAGCAAACTAATCCTCTTCGGATTTTTTTTCCTCAGTGAAGTCAAGAGAGTCGCTATCAAGACCTAAAGTCGGCAATCACTTTCTGTCCAAAGTAAAAAAGTTATGAATCCTTTTGGGAGGGTTCCGGAATTGATAGAGTCATACGGCATGGCTATGGTTTCCACTCTTGTTAATTCCAATCTTTTCTTTGGTTCGCTTTTCCAAAGAAGAAATAAAGTCCGTCTGGACATTCCCCATAGTAGAGAGCCGAAGACTCGAGAAGGCGGTATATTTGCCGCGCTCCCTTATGAGCTTTCTTGGCTCACCTACAGACATGAGGGTCTCCCTTTCTGGACTCCTATTACAGGTTATGCGTTGGATAAGAAAATGAATTCTTATCGCGCGTCTCGCGAACGGACTCCTTAGCTTTCATTAAGAAGCTTAGTGAGGAACCCGACATTGGGGTGCTTCCGACTGTCTTAGTGCTTTGGAAGTATCCATGGAAATATCTCTTTCAGTGCCCGGTTTCCGCAAAGCATTGCCCTTCATAGCTGCATTAGGAGACATTAGATAGACTCTGGTGATAGACTAAGAGAGTCAGCTAGGTAGTACACAATGAGGATTCCCCGCCTTGCTCACAGTATATGACGCGCTAATGATGTCTCCGGAACGGAGGGGTACTTTGGTGGAAGTTTTCTTCAATCCTGAGGAGTATCAGGCTTTCCTTGCAGAACAGTCGATGAAGGAAGCCTTATATGATGTATTGTATGATGATTATATGGCTGCAGTGACGTTTACAGACGACGACCCATTATTAGGGACGACGGAGCATAATCGTCCTCTGTATGTCACAGGGATCAGCCAAGGAACCACAATCAATAGAATCTTGATTAACCCAGGTTCCTCAGTAAATTGGATCACTCTCCGAAAATTTCGGCACCTGGAGTTGGATATACAACATCTCTCCCAGGAAAAGATTGTCATCCTCTAATAAGAATCCAATCCCTTTTTTTCGCTTATTCCGGCCTTTTGGCTAGTTAGTTTTCTTTTACTGGCATTTGTCCCAGAGACTAGTGCAACTCCCTGCCTTCCTTTGTATTCATCCCTTCTGAGATCGAGGGTTATTCTTTATACGAAAAGATCTGCTGCGCTTACTGATTCAATCACAGCAGAAAAGAGAACAGCGGATACGCATTCCATTGCTAACATCACACCGGTTACTGATTAACGTCCGACCGACAACAGCTCTTATTCCAATGTCTACTCCTACTTTTTCCACTTCGCATATGGGCTTTCTCTACGGCGTCAACTAAACTATAAGTTTGATTACATCGCGTTCAGTTTGAGCTGGGAAGTAAACTAGGTTTTGCTATTCCTTCTCGAGCTTCTATTTCATCCCTTAAAGGAGATTCGGGAAAAGATAGAATAGGAAGACGTGTTTCCAGAACAAACAAGATACGGGTTGAGAGGGGGAAGTTAGCAAAGTTAGACAAGATTGGAATGGGCATAGGAACATGTATTGATGTACCAGATCGGCTAATGCTCCCAGGTTGATGCAATGTATTCCACCAGTTGACTGAAGACTTGATTATTGGTATATCGATCGGTCCAGCACGGATTGAAATAGGAGCCGGTTCGACAGGAAGCTTTTGAAAACGCAGTGCACCCAGGTAAATCAGAAACGATATGAATACAGAGGTTAAACGAGCATCCCACACCCAAAAGGTGCCCCACATAGGTCTTCCCCGAAACCCCCCAGTAACTAAGGTAAACAACGTAAAAAAAGCACCCATTTCTGTACCGGTTCCGGAAGAGCGAAGAAAAAGGGGATGTTTTGTTAATAGGAATAAGAAAGTGTTTATAGCCATAGCGATATAAACAAGAATACTCATCCGAGCCGCAGGAACATGTACATACAGAATACGAGAATTTCCACCTTGTTGAAGATCTAAGGGTGCTACCCGAAGACTTAAATGAATAGCCATCGCTGTTAAGAACAACCGAGATCCAATGAGAATTCGCGCATAGCATCCGGTCTTTGACATCAAAAAAGAAGGTTGTAATAACGAAAGGGACATCTGAGAATTTTGTCCTAGCTAGTGGAACAAGAAAGACATAGATCTATATTCAATACGCAATCAAAGGATTTCTCCCTGCGAATAATTCCCCCTGCTTTGTTTTCGCTCCGCTCGTGCGTGGCACTCCTTGCTCGCGGGGCGGCATACCAAAAAAAGAAAGGTTTTGGAAGAAAAAAAGTAGATTCCCTTTTGTAACCAAGAGCCCATCCTTGATCCAAGCCGAGTTTTCTCCTCCTAAAAAAGCGCGGGCCACCCACCTTTTTCCCTTAACCTCCTTCTCACTCCCTAACCTAAGGAATGAAAGAAAGGCCACGTCCAGACAACTACCACCAAAATAGTAAAACAGGTTTAAAGTCAAGCAATCAATTTCCGAGAAGAGTTTTGCAGGGAAAGCAAAAGAAGAAAGAGGATCGAGACAGGAACCTTACTCTCTTAGCATAGGCTTGAAGCCCTCATGTCCTATAGGAAGTGGAAGTAAGAAATCCTATCCATCTTTTTATCGAAAAAGAAATCTATAATGAAGAAATCATATCTTGCTTATAGGATCCTCTAAATCCTCAGACACCGAGACTATGGGGAATCCATATTAACGAAAAGATTCCCAAAATCACAAGAAACCACCTTCCCATCTCCGGGCTTAAGAATTTCCAATTGAACTCCTTCATCCATACAGGAATTCTCTAGAAATAAGAGAACCTTTTTACTTTTCATGCAGATTGGAACAAGCATTTTATGAGAGAATCGTGCGAAGGGCAAGTCCGGAAACTTAGAAACATAATATATGTAATATCTGTAAAAAAAAAAAGTTTAATAAAACCGGACGAAGAAATAGGACGGGCAGTATTCTTTCGTCGGCCCAGTTTCTCCCTTTCTTGTCTAGTGTATTAGACTCCATTATAGGTCATTCGGAAGGGCTCCGTTTCTATTTTAGGGCATAACGTTGTGGTTGTTCCCTCTCCTTTCAGTCGAGTGACTTCGTACCTCTCCTGACCGAGAAAAAGAAGTTCCAGAGGCATCCTCCATTCATATCGATTTGGGTTTTTCTGCACCATATTTTGATCTGCCCCTTCTTCGATCCGGAATTCCCAACAAATCCTTGACTCCTCGAATACAATGGGATTTCACACCTGGCAAATCTTTCACTCTACCTCCTCTTATTAAGACCATAGAATGTTCCTGCGAATTATGACCTTCGCCCGGAATGTGAGCAAATATATCATGTCGATTGCTCAATCGTACTTTGGCTATCTTACGTGGAGCTGAATTTGGTTTTTTCGGTGTTCTCGTTGAAACACGCGGGCATACTCCTTGCTTCTGGGGACATTGATCCGAAGCTCGAGTACGGTCCGTGCGCCGTTTTTCTTCTCTACCATGACGAATCAATTGATTTTTAGTAGGCATCGCTCTTTCCTTTGTCTTTCCTCCCGATTTTAGCCCTATCACTAGTGATTACTCCCGATCCGAAGCACCCCTTTTCCATTCATAGAGAGATCCAATCGTCAAAATCAATAAAAAGGCCATCATAGACCAAGATCCAAACGGATCAATCTTGTTGGGAGGTACTGCCCAAGGAAAGGAAAAGGTGACTTCCGGATCAGGAATAATAAATAAAATTGAAACAAGATAAAATCGTATATCGAAACGACTTCTGGCATCACCGAAAGGATCGAAACCACATTCGTAGGCCGACAATTTTTCTGGATAGGTCGAACTATTGGAAGCAAAGGGAAAAGGAACACCGAGTGGGATCAAAGAAACTAGCAGACTGATCACTAAATAGATACAAATAGGTGCAAATTCTGACATGACCACAACCGACTTGGTTCTTTCGCTCCTTGCTCGCGGAGCGGCATACCGAAAAAAGAAAGGGTACCAATGAAGCCGACCATTAATGACTAGAGAGTTGTTAGTTCCGCAGCTCTTACAGAGAATTCCATATCAATAACCATAACATAAAAAATAAAAACGATTCAAATAAAAAGTCCGGGACGGCTAATCCTTTTATTTCTGGGAGTGAAAGATGGTTTGAATAGTCTTGGGACCATTCTTATGAAGCTCTCTCCAAAGTCTTTCCAAGAAAGCTTTTTCTTTCCTGTCTCTCTCCACTACAGGCTCTCCCGCCTGTTTGTCCAGCTCATCCCTGCGTTCGTCCAAGAAGTCGTCAAAGGCTTCCTTAGGGTTGTAGGGGGCCTGGTCGGCCAAGCCAGTGTCCATCTTCATGAAATGACATTGGTAGACGGGTTGGGACCAGCCTTCTATCCCGGTGAGCAAGGTTCCTTAGGCGGGGGCAGGATTCGAACCTGCAGTTTTCAGGTCATGAGCCCGATGAGTTAACCAACTACTCTACCCCGCTTCTTCCCCGTTTCCTTCTCTTTCTTGAAACTTAAAACATATTAGCAAGACCACACTGAACACCAACAGAATATCGATAAAGAAAAAGTAGAATTTGAATAGCCAGTAAACGCGTGATCAAGTCGGATAGCATTTCGCTACGCGTTGATCCGACCTACCTTTCTTATGCTATTTCTAGTTTGCTCGAGTTACCTTGCAAAAAATGGTTTTTTCAAACACCGTCTACTCTACACACCAACAAAGACCAAGAGCGTCTTCTCTGTGCTTGGAATTAGTACATAGAGCGGCTATGAGTAGGAGCTTGAAGCCTACCCGCAGTTGATGGTCTTGTTGGAATATGCGCTGTTCTCGACTCCGATGCTATTTCATCCGTTTTCGATTGTTTAAGTCCTTACCGGGCGAAAGGCATAAAAGAATGAATACCAGGCGCAAGCTCAAGGCGAGACAGAACAGAGAATACAGTAAGCGATCGAAAGCTGGATTCACAGGCAAACCTGACTGACTTACCACAGACAGTAGGGCAGAGAATTTCTTTTAAAAAAGGAAGAAAGAATCAAATCCGAAGAATAGCGTAGTATATATGTGTCCTTGGTAATCCAATTTCCTTCTTCTCTTGGTTCTCATTGGCATAAGGCTCTAGTTCGACTAGCTTGAAGGTGGGCTTGCTTAGCAGTAGGAATTGGATATAGAGCTGCAAAAGCTTGACTTGGCTAGAGGGGAAGATCTCTTTCTATAAGGAATTCAATCTCGGATTGCTAAAGGTTCGCTGGCAAAGCATTTCCTCTCTCTTCTTTCTTCATGTTCACATCTTCATCTTATTGATTCATCTTCCTCCGAAAAACCTCCATCCGATCGATAAGCCAATACTTCCATGTGCCTCTACTGTTCGTCCTGGAGCAGCACCGAAGAAACTTTCTTTCATCCCAATAGAGTCGTTCAGGAACATCTTGGTAGAAGTACCGATATGGAGCAATTGTTGCCGGCCTAGACAATTGTGACAATAAGGCTGCCATGCTGAGATAGTATAGCTAGTCAACCAATAGGTAATCCATACTAGTGTGTCTGATGTATGTGAGAAGGATCTTGACAATCTTTCTAGTCAGTATGTGGAGTCCAGATGAGATCTGGCTGATCCCGTGTCAAAAGGCCTTGGCAAGGAAAAAAACCAGAACATCGAGAGGGATGGGAAAAGCCCATAGTTAGTTTTACTTTAGGCTAACCCAACCCGGTGATATTCTCCTAGGAAAAGTGGGAAAAAGAAATGTTACAACTGGTGAGAAGCACATGAATGAATTTTCCTGATCTATGACCACCCTCCCTATGGTCTATGTGCTTATTCCTGCATGTGTTTAAATTCTCTTAATGAATCTATAGACCGGGTTGGAGAAATTAACCTGATAGATTCACCGATCTGAGTGTGGTATCTTCAAATCCTATAGGATTTCCTTAGAGCACTCAGAATATTGGGATCCTAGGCACATGGCCGTAAGGTGCCGAGCTTATCTGTAAATACTTTCTCTGAGAGGAGTGTGGCATTTCCGCTTTGTCAACATGCTTCTTAGAAAAAGACCTTGTTCACCTAGTCTTAGGAAGCTCCATTCTTTAGAGGTAAATATTAGAAATTGCATCTTAATAGATCACTTCGGAATGACAAAACTGGCTTGAAGGCTAGTTTGTGTAATAGCTTTTGCTGCCCTACGACTAGTAGGTAACTCACTACCTTTAGAGAGTAAGAATTCCAGACTTCACCTTCGCCTGCATAGAAATGAAAGGAACTTATCTGAGACCTGGTTAAGGGGAGAAGGTTTCTCATCCTCTTGTTGCCATCTCTCTTGCCGCAGTTCTCTTTGCAATTGAATTCACTGTGGGAATAACTGAAAAAAGCGTTCTTAGAGGTCTCGTATCCGCGATACATATCAGCTCTTAGGTTGAGTTGTTAGAGAATCGGTTTTCTTCAAGAAAGGATTGTTAAGGCTTAGCCTAGACATAAGGGAAGGAACTAAGATGCCCATTTTGAAAGAAGTTTGCCTCTTCCAGTTAGCGCGGAGACCACAGGTAATCGTAGAACAGGAGTCAAAGAAGAAGGTCTTTCTGTTCTCGAATAAGCAGCTTGAGAATCAGCTGTGAGGGAATGGTCTTTCGCAAGACTAAGGGCTGAAGAATGGCTTGCTCTCAGATATTTAAAATAAGCTTAGGAAATTGGGAAAGAATTTACTTCTAGCTCTTTGATCGGAAAGGCAGGAAGTGCCACATCTGTGTCAATTGGATTGGATGCTTCCGCTGCTATTGCTAATGCCCAAGGCTTCTAAACCTTCGATGAGGTGAAGGCGCGTATTCGGATCTCACCTTTCATTGATAGTTACCCGTGAATGCCCCATCCAGAGAGCTAGCTGTTAGTCTTTCTCGATGCGTCGATAGCCCTAAGCAATGCCAAATCACTGACGAGCAGATTCTACCCCCACATCGGAGATTGACGGGTAGGAATTAGATTCTAAGTCGAAGAATGCCCATGAGGGAGGGTCTTATTACAGAATCCGCACTTTTATAAAGTAGCCCTAGACAGATCATTGCTAAGAGGAGAGCAGGGAAAGCTTTTCTTGCTAAAAAGAAAGTAAACCTCTTTCAAAGAGTTAGCAGGGTAAGGGCTTAGAAGAGATTAGCGCTTTGGTTAACAGTGGAAATTAGCCTAGCCCTCGTCAGGCAGGCTACTGATTAGCTTGATGAGCAGAAAAGCGTACTGACCCGATGAGTAATATCATACAGGGCTTGATAAAATTATAGATAAATAATCTAAGTAAGAAAGCAGCAAAGAACATGAGTAGCACAAGTCTTGCTTGTCAGTTGTTCGAAAGTCTCATAAAACCTTACGAGAAATGTAGACGCGGTTTGACTTGGGATCAAGTTTATCCTTTCTATACGGACCAAGGCTTTCAAAGACCTTAAAGAAAGTGAGAGTCAGTGGGTGAAATTCATGAGGAGAGCAATTATAAAAAAAAAGTCCTTGGGAGCCTTTTAATAAGAGACAGGGCTGTGGAAAGAGCTTCAAGCCAAAAAGGACAGTGAACCCCATTTCACCAATGTGCCTATCGTTCGGCTAGCCGTTTTTGGGTGGACATGAAAGACGCAGAGAAAGACCAAAACTAGCACATTGCGAAGGGCCACCCCTAATAACGTTGAGGAGATAAATGGGTATTTCAGAATGCATCGTGGGAAAAGGAAATGTTGGGCATAGTCAGAATTTCCAGCCTAGAAACTTGGGCAGGACCTTAACAAGAACTAAAGAAAAAGTCCCAGGCGATAGTTTGCCCATTCCGCTACCAAGGTCTTCTGACCCGTCAAAAAGTAGAAGCTGTACGAGCTTCCGAATAAGTAAAGAGGGCTCCTGACTAGCTCTTCGATTCGGGCATGTAAAAGAATCCGAAGAGGGAAGAGATGAAAGAAGAAGTTGGGGATAAGATAAGAAGAAAGGCGCTAGAGCAAGGACTTGCCCCTCGTATAGGGTCAAATATATGGTTGATAGCTTGAATGAAAGATGTTTTTCATCGGTTCCTCAATTCAATCCATAGAGGTAGGAATAAACCAATACTAACCTAACTAACCGATACAGGGAGCAAACTAGGTAGATGTTCGCTTCCCCGGTGAATGAATCGGATTTCCTAGGAAGAGAGAGGAAAAAGAACAGAGAAGGAAAGGACCAACGAGGGAGGATAAGGGGACGTGTAAGCATTAAGACGGTCAGGTCAACCTTAGTAGTGAATAGGTAAGTCAGCATTTCGGTAGTAGTTCAGCTTGGAGATAGAGGGGAATCTGTCTATAGATAGAAGCAAGCCGCCTTAGGGTAGGGGGATCGAAAAGGAAAAGAATGCGTAATGCGTTTACAATGTAGAAATGAAATGGCTTAGTCCGCGGTCTTCCTCCCTTGACTCTATTCTAAAATGAATATGAAATTTTTGAATTCTCAGCTATTATGGTATGGAGACAGAGAATTTTTCAGCGGTTTTTCGAGGGCTTTGGATTATATATATGCTTTTTTCCTTGATTATCCACCGGGAAGACCGTAAGGAAATAGGGTGAAGGCTTTCAAAGAGGGGGTTGATATAAAGTTCACATATTCGTGGCGGGGAGTGGAACTCGAGATACGCCACCCTCCAGGCAGTTCTAAGCCTAGAAGCCCGAATCAGGGAAACCTGCCCTGACCCTTAGTCTGATGAAGGCGCCACTCTATTACGTTACGTCAGTCTACCATGACCCCTACTCTTTGATCCATTTATAGTCGAAATAGTTTTACCTCAATGACAGGAATAGAACCCAGAAGTAATAATAATATAAGAGTTTCAGAAGCGGGACTGAAGTCATTCAATTTAGTTACAAGTCAGGATTGATGTATTTAGAGCTGTAAAGAAGTCTTGATATTTAGATTTACTTTATTACCTTGATTCAGACCGGGCAGTTTGAAAGAATCAATGCCTATCTTTTACTTTCCACTCCTGCTTCAAGAGATATGGTAGGCCTGGAAATATGAACCCGAGCTAGTAGTATTAGAATACAATCCCGTCCGGGATAGATATTGAAAGTTAGAAGTTTCTCTTTAGTTACAAGCCTGTCCGGAAGATAGTTTAGGTACCAGCCCTTCCTTGAGATTCCTCCATCTAGCTCTGCATGCCCTCAAGAGGGGCAGAGGGTAAGATAGGCAGAAGATTCATCTTTCTATTGACTTACACGTCCGTACTGTGATTGAGAATGCCTGGGAAGTCAGTCAGAAAAGCAGTTTCCGAAGTTGACCTCTTTGAGGCAGTTAGAATAGTATATTTTGTAGATGTTGCATTCCCGTCTGGAATAAAGCTCGTAGTAGGATTTAGTGCAAATGCAAGGGCAGAAATGGCATAGTAAGAATCAAACCACTCGAAGGCCAAATCCTAGCTCTGATCAGGGGTAAGTGATACACTATAGAATCGAAATCCTTTCGCGCAGTCTGATCTGACTCTATAGAGCTGACTGAGGTGATGAAGTAGGCTCAACCCGCCGGTCCGATAATTTAACCTCCTTCTGCTTCAAAGGTAGGAAAAGCAGCCTCTAGCGGCAAAGAGAACAACCAAGTTCCCCAGCTTACTCCGTTAAGGAAGACAAAGTCCGCAGTCCGGAGTAAGATTGCATATGAAATAGAGGGTTTCAACTCCGGAAGAAGCGGAAATCCCTCCCATCAAAGAATGGGCCGTAGATACGAAGTTAGGGAGAGGGTTAGTTCCTGAGTTTCTATTTAGTTGCGAGTCTCGAACTTAGAAGTCTAAAGCTAGGCCCGGGAAGTTTGGTACTACGTAGTCACGTCTCTTCTCTTACCCAACAGGGGATGAATTCAATATTCTTTCCTGTGATTCTCTTCCCAGATCTTCTCCTTGATTCGCTCGCTAAGTGATCTTTAGGCGCTTCAAGGTCCTCAATTACGTAGCCCTTATCTTCAGGGGTTTTTACTGAAGAAAGAAGATGCCTTCTCAGGCTCTTTAGCGCCCAACTTCAAAAAATATAGCCATTTCGCTCTTACCATTAATGAACCGGGGGGTAGGCATAAAGAGTTCACATGTGTTAGGAAAGAACGAGCTTCCTCTAGCTAAAGACCTGACAGCGGACGGGTGCGTAGTTAGTCTTTCTCTTCCTCCGTTTCTTCCATAGAATTAGAAGCTGGAGAGATTAGTAAATGAGTGGGTGCCTTTTATTGGTAGGGCATTGGTTTGTATGTGTATAGGCAGGTATGGGATACGTAGTCAAACTCTACTTTGTAGACCGGAAGCAAGGAAATAACATAGAATCCGCTCCGAAGGAGGGAAATGTATTTTACCACGCCTCAACTTACATCCTATATTTGTTTGTGTAACGACCAGTGAAAGAGCAGCCGGAGATTAGAGCATTGCTAACTCAGAAGCTGCAATGAACTCAGCATCCGGAAAGAACTACGAACTCATCAGTAGCAGTTGAAGAGATTATGATCTTTTATCCGATAACATCTCTGTAGTATCTTCCCGTCTGTGACTATTCCCAGAGTTCCTTGTAGTCAGTCTTGACTCCCCGATGGGAAAGGTTGTTATAAACCCATTCCTCTTCTTATTCGACCTCAGCTGTGCCAGGTATAGTTAGGAGTTATATTTAGTGTGCCGGGCATCGAATCCTTGATCAGCGAAGTGAGCCTCTGAAGGCAGTTAGAAAGAAGCAACTAAGGTTGAAATTCCTATCTTTTCTCGGACCTCGGGGATTAATACGCAATATTGACTTAGGAAATCCGGACAGAGGGAAGAGTGTTACACTAAAGAAAACAGAAAGTAAATCCTCCTCAAGAGAGCCGAGAGACAGGATTCTTTCCCTTTCCCACTAAGCCCACTTGATTCTCTATCCTGCACGGCAAGAGGAAGCTAGAATTCATGCCTTTTTCCGCCTTATCTCTCCAGGCTTCGCCCCTATTCAACTTAGGGAAGAAAGCTACTTCTCATGATATTGTGTTACACGCCGTGCAGAGCTTCTTCTTTCGTATTTTGTTGATAGAATCCCCCCGTCCGGAGTTAAGGAAGAAGCTAGCTACGTAGAATGCGGGCTTACGGCAAGCCTTAAGGTAGTATGATTTAGTGTGTATACGACGCTGTGCTATAAAGAAAAGCTACTAGTCTGATTTCGTTGCCCATTTGGCACTTAACTACGTAAGAGTCTAAGCAGTCCGAGCTTACTTTCGGTTAAATGCGCTAAAAGACCTCTATGCGTAGTCCCTAGCTCGGTCCTATAGCCCGTAACCCGAAAATATCTTCCCAATCATATTATCTGCCAATGACCTTTTAAGAAGTTCCCAGGCCCTATTGATTTAGAAGAGCGGGAAATGAGCTCAGAATGCCTGAGTGCCCAACTCCCATAGATTCATCCGACGTGGGAAATTACATAGAATGAGACAGAACTGCGCATAGCCGATAACCCGTACTGTGATACTGTGATTGAGAAACAAGAGCTCATTCTCTTTAGTTACGGGGATATAACTCATTCTAATACGTATAGCCAGAAGAGAAGGCTAGGAGGGAGTAGGTTGCCGTTGAAGAGTAAGTAGCGGGTCTTGACTTCGTCATGTCCTCGTAATCAGTAGATCTTGGTGCGTTACAGTCCTATTTAGATCTTAGCGCAATAGCTACCAAGTCTCCATCGTAAACTGCTATTCTTACTTACTTAACTCCAGCTTCTTCTCCTCTGGTGGGCCTTGAAGTAATACCAGCTAGCTTACTATTTAGTTAGATTTAGGCGCATTATTACTGTACTATTACTGTACTTTGAATTAGTTTCAAGCTACAACTATTAGCCGCCTTCGTGACCGCTCACTACACGACTCTAGGGCCCAATAACACGATATCTAGCTAAAGAGCTCATACCACATCTTCCCCAATACACGTCTTTCAGCTCTTACGACCCAACCCAGCTGCTATTGAATCAGCGTAAGGAGATGTCGATGAGAGTACAATAGAGAAAAGAATTCGCTTCAGAGCTTGAATCAGAATATCTTTCAGTCACCCGAGTTCGGCTAAGGTTACCGAAAACCTGTCATAGCTGGTTTAAGTATAACATTCTACTTATGGTCCAGGGTACCGACACCAGAAATCAGCCTTCAAGATGCGTGAAAGAAGCGAAGCCCAAGGGGACGTTTGAAAGAGGTATATTTCCTCTCTTATGTCGATCTACCCAATCATTCTTTAGTTTTTAGTAAAGGGATGAATAGGTGGTAGGTGAATTAGAGGTAATTCATGTGTTCGCCGGTCTATCACCATATCCGTATCGCTTAAGCTGTTGTCCATCTAGGCTTGTAAGCCTTCCAAGTATCTTCCTTCCAGTCTTCTATGGTCCAGCCGTCGTAGTTAGTTATCCCATTCCCCCGTCTGTCCTTAGTCTGTTATCAAGTAGGGTGCTGAGTTTTCGCTTTCCCGAATGCTTTTCAACAAGCTTTGCTTCGCCCTGCACATGATTGGTCTATGTCTCTTTTCATTTTAAGGCGTATACCTATTTTTTTTACTTTCGATCAAGAAAGGCCTTTACGGCGGGAAGCGCACTTTATTCTCATTCGATTTGTCTTCGGCCACCTATTCATCCCTTTACTAAAAAGAAAATCAATTCCCCCTGTTTTCGAAAGAAAGTATTCCAAGTCGGGATTCCGCAGGGAGTAGCTTTTAGCATTTCCTACATTGAAGCTGACCGATAACTCCCGGAGCTGGAGACAGGGGCCCGCTATTCCTTCAGAAACCGGGAATCCGCAAGGAAGGATAGGACACAGAAGGAGGACCTAAAGTTGTTTGTTCGTCGGATGAGACTGCGGATGTCTATCAAAGAGCGGGAGGGACTGACTAGACCGCTGTCAACCAGCTCTGATCTGAAGGTTGCAAAGCCTTTAGAGTGCCCCTGAACGGAAGGAAGGACAGAGATATTCAACGAAAATTAAGAAATAAATTACATAGAATGCCGATCGATGCATGAACCCCAGTAGGCCCCTAAGGTCCGAAATCGCCGTACGCACTCCTCCATATCCCACTCTGGAGGTAGGGCACGAGAATCCTATCTTTTTTCTTGAGTGGAAGTAGGAATGGAGTGGCTCATGCCAGACCGGAGAAATCCCACTTATCGGCTAGCTCAATCGCAAATCGGGCATCCCCATGATAGATTTAGCCAGCTTCTTAGCTCAGCCTCATGCAGACCTTCGGGACTCGCCATTCTCACTTATATTTTTTTTAATTATAGATATAGGATTCCATTTCGTCTCCACAAGTTAGCCTGTCTGCCTGCAAGGCCCAATCGAAGCTGATTGTCCCCGTGGCGGATAGCGCCCCTTCACTCACTTGTGGTTTCGCTACTCTAGACCAACTCTGGCTCCAGCCCTAACTTCAGCTTTAGATTCAACTTCGACTTAGTCCTCAGCTTGTGAATCTGGCTATTTCAAGATATCCGGATTCCTTTCTGATGCGCCTTATCTTTCCAAAAGGGAAGACTTCCCCCTTTGTTGACATTTCCCTAGGTCGGGGATTAGCACAGCACGCCCTACTATCACTCAACTCAAAGCGCTTAGCCGGTTACTGCTCTATCGGTTTCTTTATGAGGTTGGATTGATTCCAAGGTTTCGCCTATCCTATTTCTTTTATTTCACTCCTTTCCCCTTCGAGCCCGAATGGCAATCTCGTTTCGGCCTGGCCTTCTCTCTTCTCTATGAAGGCTTTTCCTATTCATATTCCAATCCGTTATCTTGCTTATATCTTCCTCTTTGGTTCTCGAGGTTCTCAAGTTTCAATCCCGATGTAATGGATTGGATTTCACCCTCGCGATAATAGCTATATGGGTAAATTGCTTGACGATCTATCCAAAAGGAGAGCCGTGTCCATGCGGTTTTCCTCTCTTGCATAGAGCCAACCTTACTCTATGTGCTTTCCTGGGTGGGCTACCATCCTTTTCCATTCCACTACTTTACATCTTAGCTCGTCTCTGTCTTCGTCTTTGTGTCTGCCGATTCAATTGATGCTGCGAGACTGAGAAGGATGGCTCGACGTGGATCCCTATTCTTATTTTCTTCCTAGTTCTACATTCTTCAATAGAATAAAAAGTAGCTGCCAATCGCTTAGTTCCGAGTTCATATTTTGCCCTTCTTCAAGAGTGCCCCTTCCCCAGCCTCCAATCGTCTCAGAAGAGAAGACTAAGCTCAGACGAATTGCAGTGCGCCCCGGCCCCTCCTTAGTGACTTTGGTCAGGAAAGGGAATAGGGCAATAAATAGAGCTTTGGCTCAGAATTAGACCTTCTGTAGACGGAACTTCAGACTTCTGGATAGGCCTGAGAAAGCCTAGACCAAAGGTGCCTAATAGCCGAGCCAGACTCATCGGGTAGGGAATCCCATCCTCAGCGAAGCCTGTAAGCAAGCCCAAGTCCATGCAAGAAGGCCCGCTGGATCTATCCAAATTCAAAGCCCATCAAAGACTCTCCTACATGAAAGGATCTGAGTCCATCCAAATGAGATTAAGCAAAATCCTATTCTGGAAAGCATGGCAAAGTAAGGTAAGTCTGCTTAGAGATTTCATATCTCTCCCACGTGTGGTGTGATTCATCCTAACAACTATCGATTAGGTTTTTCTACTTAATTAAGCTGGTTATGAACAGTTTTTTTTTTGTTAACATAGGCAGCTTGATTGGGGGGCATCCTTGTTGCTTCCCAAGGTAGTTAGTTCACCACACAGGCATGTTAGTACTAAACTGCAGAAAACTATTAAGTCATCCAATTCAAATCAAAGAAGTTGAGTACTAGCACGTATGGCTTATGGATGCTGCAAACAGGCTTTCTGCAATTGCTGCCGGAATGGGGCAACTGCAAAATGAAATTCAAGAGCGCCGTAGAGTGCTAAACTTCCTTTTGAGAAGTGTTAGAACAATGGATCCTGATCCTGCAAGGAAAGAAGCGCGCATTCGCGCTACCAGATAGCGCATAGAGGGTTGGTTTGGAGGAGAGGCAGCAAGCGCTCATTGTTCATGGAGCACTCGGTCACCTGGGAGACTAGAATAAATTATAAAAAAGTAGTTTAGTCACCTTCAGGCTTTCTTATTCCAGGAAAGTATGTAGTTGCAAAAAAAAAAGAAAAGTTCTAAAAAAAATGTTGGCCCTCTTAGTTTTTGTGGGTCACGAGCATGTAACTTGTTTTGAATTTATCTTTATTGTGGAGGTGGAAGGAGGAAAATCTGCAATAGGATTGAAATCCTTACCCATAGTAGACTCCAGGTAGTTTTACCTCAATACCATAAATTTTTGTGCTATCCCTTCCTGTCTTAGAAGCATACGGATGGGATCTAGTATTCTTGCCGCTTTCTATTTTCTTTACCCAGAGGATCCGACTTATTATGGAGGCTGACCTGAGGGGTGATTAAGAGGCTCTGTCAAATTAGAAGTTTCAAACTGCTTTGAGAAAGCTTTCTAAAGTATATTAGCTAAGTTAAATAAGGGGCTGTTTCCATTTTCTTTTTTTTGTTACTGGCTTGGGGATCTTGGTATTGTATTGATCCATTGGGTTCACCACTTTACTGATCTCAGGGATGGCAGACAAAATATGCTTCTGCTCGTTTCCCCATTCTATTGGAGTGGAGTGAAGGTTAGCCCAATGTTAGCATTCAGATCCATTTTCAGCCCTGGCCCGGAAATGCCAACTTTTCCTGGCTTTCCAAACAAAGCCCATCGAAGTCCAGTCCATCTAATTCATTTTATTCCCATTCCAGGACGGCCCAGGCCGCTATCCGAGTGCAATCGGCAAAAGCAAGTTTACCTTACTTATAAAAAAAAGAATTCTTTCGTTCTGCTGTCAAAAGTAGGGGAAAGTGTCTGATCCTTTCAATCAAGCGATAGAGGCAGAGGCTTTACTTCAATCGCCTACGCTAGGACGGAGCTGCTGTCGAGTGACGATTGCTCCATCTATTAAGAAAGGACGCAGGGGGCCTGTCTTATTAGAAAGGAGGGTACTCTCTTCTCGGATGTGCGCTGTATTATTGTGTCCTACTCCTGAAGGAGTGATCGGGATTAAGCCGCGTGGCGATACCCGCGAAAACGAAGGACTTGTTTTTTTTTCGCTTAGAGCGTCCTACGTCTATAAATAGAAGCTGCTTTCTCTATTTGGCAAAGCAAGGGGAGATATGGATCCACCAGTTACCACTTTAACACTTTTTCAAATAGAGCAAGCAATTCACCATGTAGAGAACGCAAAGCTCCAGCAGGAGCAAACCCTGGCGGCCTTCTGGGAGCACATGCCTCCCGTCGATCCGGAGATCCTTGCAAAAAGAATACAAGAGCTCCGGGACCGCATTCGCGCTCTGGAAGAACGAAGGAGGGCACTCATCCGAGAGCGCGAATTGCTGCTTATCAGGGCGGCCCACATCATCCGCGGGAGACCTGGGGGAAGCAACTAAGAAGTCCTTCGTTTTTGCTTTTCTTTTTTTTTTTACTTAATATGTTGTTTGGCTGGTTTGTCTATGTGTACGTAAGCTTCCCATTGGATGTACTCCCATGTAAAAAAATGCTTGTAGTGCTGGAATGCAAAAAATCTGCTTTGTTCTAGTTCATTCTCTTTCCCTGTTTTGTGCATCAATTTTTATGATTTTTATTCTTTTTTAAATATCTTTTTTTTCTTATTCATTTCTCACATATACAAGCTAAAACTAAAGCCAACAGGGTGGACGTTTTTATAAATCCTCTAATAGCATAGCAGATAGCTTCCATGCCTCGCTATCCTATCTTTAAAACCGCCACTACGGTGTCGTTAAAGCGCAGTAACGTTAACAAGATACCATCGATAAAAGAGCTTTAGACTATAGACACATCTTTGGGTTGAACCCAGCCTTTCCATTCCAGGACTGGAGAACCATGGATCACAGATCTTTCCATTACATTAAGATTAAGGCTAATCTCCACTACGTCGTGTGTTACGTCATGAGGCTTCGAATCCGTGTAGTCAAGTTTCATGCTCGCCTTACCTTAGGAGATAAGTGAGATCCGTGGATAATTCATACTTTCTTTCATTTTCGTAATCCTCGTGATACGTGGAAAATCTTCCATTTGACTGTCCCGATGTCCCTTTCTACCTTCCAGGCATAGAACTGGAGTGCTCTACCTGGGAAGTCCAGGCGAAATCCAGGAGCTTACAGGCCCTTCCTTCTCTGCCTTCGATGCAAGATGGAGTTGCTTCCTTCAAGCCAAAAGGGCACAAGACTGATGTGTGTCGAACTCTCATAAGAGTGGTCCAGGATCTCATAGATAATGGATCAAGAATTCCACCATCACCTAAGTCAAGTGTTACTGCGAATCCACTTCCTAAGCACGAGGCTACCATCAACTACCTCGAGGGTGATGATGGACTATACCTACCTAATCAATCCTGAAGAAAGGAAGCTGAAAGGGTAGAGGATCTACTGGGACAGCCCTCGGGCAAATCTCTTAGCAGAAGGAAGGGGTATGCCCTTGCTAAGAGCAAAGAAGACACCGAAGCTAGACAGATTGGAAAAGCCCCTTTACGGAAGGACCAATGTAGAAGCTCATTCCAGACCAAAGGAAATCTCTGACACAGATTTAGGCTTCTCCGATTGAGGAAAGTCCGACAATGACTTTTTTAGTAGCTGCGATCAGGCACACTTCTAACTTCTTCTCCATCAAGGCCAAGACTGTCTTATCTACTTGGAAATCCCTCTCAAAGACTTCTTTCCTAAGAAGCATAGCGTCTTATCGTTCATGCCTCATAGCCAATGGCGAACTCAAGTTTAAGCAAGTCCTGTCTACCTAAATTTTGCTCTCAAAGAATCAATAGCTATTGTGAGCTCGCCCTTGATTATGATTATTCAATCTTACGCTTAGGCACGAAAGAGAAAAGGCTGTCAGTCCAAGCAAGTTGCCCTGAGGGAACAGCACCCTACTATGAATAACAGCAGTTCCTAGCCTGGGCATCATATCATCACTTTTATATTATATATATATATATATTAGTTATAACACCACAATCCAACAGACCTTCCCCACTAGACTGGAGTAGCGAGAAGAGAAGCCTACCTAGGACAGAAAAAGCAAAGTAAAAGACAGAAAGAAAGGAAAGGGATGAGATAGGACGAGCTAAGTCTGCAGCAGAGTAGAATTCAACCTTCTATCCTCGGGATAGGGCTATGAAAGAAGTCGTTCCACTTCAAGCCCTCACTCTTCAAGTCCTTTTGCCATCAGCAAGTCAGTCTGCCCGTCTTTCAGTAATCACAAGCTATCACGGAAAGAGAGAATTTATCACTAGGAATTTCCAAAGATCGGGGCTGAGAAGTTGGAGGAAGGAAAGGAAGTACAGATTCCACCCTCCTCCTAACTTGACTGATAGCTTGAAGCTAGAGGGCGCGCACGGACCGTACTCGAAGGAGAGGGAGGCGTGGCCCGCCTAGGCCGTAGCAGGCGGGGCGAAGGGGAAAAGGAAGGAGGCTAGTCCCCGAAAATGCCTTTTGAAGTTGGGGTTAAAGCTCCTTAGTCGGTAAAACAAGGAAGAAACCTATGTAGTGGGTTCGACTCCCACAGGAGCGAAGATTGCTCGTTATTCCTTTTACCTGCCCGCTTAGTTAATTGATCTCTTGTTTAGCGAATCGGGAATAAAAGGCCTGGGTTGGGTCTCTTTTCTAAAAATGCTTTCTCCCGCCACCCGGCTCGTGAGTCTAATTATGGGGTTCAGGAATTGGGGAAGAGGGAGTCTAAGTCTATTGGTATGGGTCCTAATCGCTCGTAACGATCCTTGCGGATCCCCTCTATCGTCTTCGTTCGAATCGGTCGTCTATGATCGTGCCAAAGGGCAGAGCTTTCTTTTAAGCACTAATTACTGGGTGAGCTAATACGAGTAGTTACAAATCGGATGCTACCAAAAAACTATATTTAGTCTTACTTCTCTCAGGACATTCTCTTCTTCTTTAACTATGTTATTTGCTTTCACTAGCACCGGTTAGGAGACCAGTAAGAGCAGATTCTATAAAATTAAGAGTTACTTCCACTTGGCTCAATAGCCAGAGATGAAAGTAATAGAAGCTTATTCTTTCACACAAGAGCAACCTATTTTTCTGAATGTCCAGCTTATGATGATTCAATTACAACAGCTGCAGCAAAAGTAGAAGGATCAGTCTCCCGATGTACCCAACACCTTCGAAACATCTGAGGTAAGGACCCCGATTTCAGATTTCATGATGAACCCTAGACTGAATCCAACCCTGTCATGAAGAAAGCCCTTTGTTACGCACAGGTCGCTTCCTGAAACAGCAGGGATATTCCATCGACCCGACCCCTCATTTTGTCTGGCTTTCTGGCTCGGGAGACAAATGCAGCCCGTAGTTAGTTCATTCAACGGAGAGGGAAAGCTGAATTCACATGTTTCCAGAGGAATGCATCGTGTAATAACTAAAAAATTTGTATATTTCACTTCCATGGGAAGAATCGATCGAAATGAATCTGTACGATAAAGACTTTTTAGTCGAATGAGACCCCTCCTCCGGGATAGAATAAATCCTAAGTGTCTTCTTGTGGCTTTGGGGTATCTGAACCCAGTTGGCATTCTTGTTCGGATGCTTGAATCGAACTCATCTGTTTATTCATTCAATTCACAGTCACAAAGAGACAGAAAAGGAAGGGCTTCTATTGGAATCCCCATCTAATTTCTCATAAAAGTAGGACAAAAGAAAACTGGATTTCGCCTTTTTGGATTGATGATTCCCTTGCAGAAGCACCCTGACTCCTATGAGAGTGATGGTTCCCTTTCTTTCTTGTACCGAGGTTAAGGGTTCGGTAGAGTCACTTCCACCCCGGAACTAGTCCCGATGGAAGACCAGAAGACTTTGACGAACCTTGAGCTCTAAAGCTCTCCAACAGCTCTAACAATGAATGGAGACTTCCAACCTAGATGATGCCCTCCTGTCTACAAAAGGCTTTGAGCCACTCCCAGGTTAAAGGGATATTACACCTCTTCCCCAGGAACTCTAAATGATTCACCCGGAAAACACATAGTAGATGCTGAGGGAGCTAAAGACAGAGCCTGGGAGTTCCGGTCCGCTGATTGGTAGATGGAAGTCTTTTCCTGAGGCCAAGACATATATAGCTATTTGCTTAGCTAATCGAGGGCTTCACTTCCCTATAGCTTCGCTCTAGCGACTTCGTACCTGCTCTGGTTCAAAACTAGCTAGGCATCTTCCTCTTTCAACTGAGAGGCAAGCCGAGGTGTAGTTGTGTTCCATGGGAGCCTGTTCTAGTACAGTCCTCGTAATAGTTTCAATGAAATGACTATTCCGTCTAACTAATAGTAATTTTCTAGACCAGTTTCCTTCTAGGTCGTTACACTTTCTGTTTGAAGGTAAGCCCTCTAAGTTGGAGTGATAGGTTACCTAGGAGGGGTTATAAAGCAGGATTATTAGCAGGAAGTAAAATCCCGTGATCAAGCCTTTGAGTTATCCTGTTTTGGTTTTGGAAAGCAAGTCACAATCAGTTAAGATAGTTTTCAAGCATTCTATGAGTTAAGGAGGTGACTAAGCAAGCCCTATTGCAGTCCTAAGGAAGTAATAAGTAAACTCTCCTGGCCAGTTAGTTGAAAAGCCAGGAGTTAAGCAGTAAAGTTCTTATCCTTGTCATTCCTATCCTAATGCCTTTGCTTCCGCCTTCCCTTCTTAATCTCTTTCATTTCATGTCGATCCAGCCGAGGGACGTTCAATATCTTACTCGCACTCGTACTCGAGGAGGTAATTGTTTCTCTAGGAGGGCTAAGGAGAATTCCATTGTAGGTTAAAAAAGAAAGATAATAGGTCGATTTCTTCCCTTATATAAATTTCTTTTATCTCTAGGCTGTAGCATTTGAAAGCCTTTACATCAGTCCCAGGCTCTTTTACTATTAAGATGACTTCGCCCCCGGAGTTTTAAACAAATGAGAGCAGGCTCTTCGCATCTTTTTCTAGCTAGCAAGTGAAGTCAGTGAGCAGGCTTAGGAAAGTAGAGAGCAAGGAAAAGCATCCAACCAATCCAGTTTCACCAATCCTGTTAGGCTGTTTTGGAAAGCCAGCGAGCTTTAGGGCAAGGAAGTCAAATTGTTGATGCGGAGAATGCCCTCTTTCTCTTTAAAGGATCAAGAGTTTACCACGTACACAGAATCGAATGCTAGTTCGTACCCAAGGGATTCGATATTCCTAGATGGGCTTGTTCTTGAATGCGCAGGGATTGGGACTAATAAGACTGCTGCCATTCCATTCAGGTAATGCAATTGTGAATGTCCGATCAATAGCAATAGTGCTGTGGCACTTCTTAATGACTTTCCTGTTGAGCATAACTTCTGGAGGATTTGATATGGATGTCACTTGCTCTAGAATCATAAGTTTCCTAATCGAATTGGATAGGAATTCCCGGTGCAGGCCAACTCGGAATAGAAAGAGCCCTTTTAGTAGGACGAGGTCAAATGGCACGAGTGAGCTTATTAAATTAAAGCGCGAGTCCTAGAGGAGGATCAAGGGGGTCAGATCCCCGGGTGGGACAAATCGGGTCTTTGTCTTTGCAAGGGAAAAAAGACATACGTGATCATCCAACGTGATTACTCGGATCGCTTTTCCTGTTCACGACTCCGACCTTCTTTCATCAGCTGGTAGTCTTTCCTTGGCTTGTAGTTTCAGCGAGTTGGTCTAAAGTAGATCCTAATTCTAGATTTTTTAGCACACAAGGAAAACTCAATAGCTCAATAACTAGCCAACGGGAAAGGAATCTATAGATAAGGGATGATCTCACTTATGAGTTAGGAGCAGGAGTCTGGTAGCTAGGTAGCTGGGGAGTTAGGAAGCAAGCGTGAAAGCATATCTTCTTTTTGCTATTTCCAGAGGTAGTTCAAAGAGAGGGGAGAAGGATACCCGAGCTCAGAGCACTATCAAGTCAAGTTAGTTGGCAGGGAAAGGTTTTTCTATAAGGACTCGCAGAAAACTGCCAATGCCTTCCAGGCAGAATGAAAAAGCTATAGAATTTACGGTCCAAAACAAAATAAAGGGACTAAATTAATAGTAAAGAAGCTATCGTTTCTTGCGTCATCAGCTTGATATAAGAATCGCTGAACGTACAGCTTGTGGTACGGACTGCTCTTCCTGCTGCTCACTGCCGATCGCCTCGCTTTTATGATTCTATTCTTCCACAGGGATTCGAAGTAGGTCAGGTCAAATAGAGCCGTCTTTGAAAGCTGTCCAATCGGTCTAACCAATCCTCTAGTGGAAGAGTAATAATGAAGATGGGGTAAGGCTCGGGAAAGGACAAGTGAAGGAAGCACAGCAACGATGACTGATTTTCTTTTGCAGTTGGAGGTGAAAGGCTCTACTCCCTAGAATAGGGTATTGAGCAATTCTTACCAGATAACCGTAGGGCAGTCTTTTCAAAGGCAAGAGTTCAATCATTCAATTCAATAAGTGTTCAGTATGGCAATTTCAGGCAGGGGAGTTCGTGATCCTTAATTCTTAATTAAGACCGGGGCACTCTCTTGGCGTAACCGTCCTTAGTTTAGTATGCGCTGTCTTCCCGCTCATACTTCCTTGCTTGTCTTTGTTTTGAATCAGAGCCCTAATCTAATAGGGGAAGGTAAGCTCTGAGTAGCCAAATCCTTAACAAGTAAGCAAGTAAACTACCTTGAGCGAATGCTCTTTGTTGGAAGTAGTTGTCGATGTGATCTCGCCGACTTTTGAAAAGGGATAACTTAGAAGTCTCTTCTTTGTTCCAGTCGTTAAGCTGTATTTGTATGTTCTTTGAGTCCTCCTTGATCTCTTTCTTACTACTAGCTGTGGGGAAGCGTCAAAAACCTTGCTACCTTCCCTAATTGTCCAAAAATCCGTCCTAACTTATGCCCGAGATATCACTAGACCTATTGACTTTCTATGAGACAACCAAAGCCATTAAATCCATGGAAGGAAAAACAGCTTTAGAAAGGGCGGAGGCAGAGTCTCGTGCAACGGCTTTCACTCTTGCTGAGTTGATATGGGTTCATCACCTTCTTCGGGACATTGGTATACCTTTACCGGAATAAAAGCCTAAAAAAAGAAGCTTTCTTCGTTCACACCCTTTCACTACGTGCCTCTGTTACAGAAGCGGAAGGATCAATCAGTGAACTAGAGAGTGGAGGATGAAAGCGATGTCTTAAGAAGCCTTCTGTCTAGCTCTGCACACCAGAAACAGGTGGCTGTTGCATTAAATAAAGCAAATCTTTAGTGAAGATCTAGTAAGATAAGGGGAATTGCGATATGGCTTAGCTCTAAGAAAGGAATAGCGGTCTGGTCTGGCTTAGCTCATGAACTCCTAAACTATAGAAAGTTGGGCATTCGATCACAGCTTCTTATGCGCAAAGAACTTTCTTCAAGTGGAGTGAAGCCAGCGCTTAGGGGCTGAGGGGAGAACAAATGATTTGTATAAGCCCCTATACTCTTAAGTATTTCCCCCTTCAAAAGCTAGTCTAATCACGGAATAACCTGTCGTATTGGACTTATGATGTACTTTCCTTTATTGAGTAGCTAATTCATACCTGTATCATAGACGGCAATCAGTTCTCTTCCCTTTTCTTTATAACTAGACTTGTGTTGTAATAGATAGGATCTTTCCGTAGGTTGAGTTAAGGCAGCAAGCATAGGTGCTTCGGTTTCCGGTAGCAGGTAATAAGGTATGTGTAAAGCAAGTCCGTCCTGGTAGGCGCAGGAGATCAAGCAAAGCATGACGGTCTTCAGTCTAGCATTCCTGTAGTTCAAGAGTGAATAAGGAAGTGCAAGGCTAGCTGGCAGCTGTCTGATGAGTTCATCGCTCTCTATGGCCATTTTTCTTTAAGCTTCAGGCCAGTTAAAATTCAAAAGAGCTGATAGGCCTGGAATCAGTATCGTTAATTGGCAATTCATTTTCTCTATAGAATAGAAATAAGGCCTCTTCAATCGATCTTCTATAGGGAGCAATCAAAAGGATTAAAGCAAAGAAGCAAGAAAAGAGATAAGCGTTAGAAGGAGGTAGAGATGCCAGTACCAGTTCATGCTTGTAAAATTTCTCGAGTGATAAAACAGCTTTTTGCCCATAATCACAGGATCCTTTTTTACACATCCATCCCCTTTCCTCTTAATAGGAAGCATTGATGGCGGGGTTATTTCCTGGATTTTGTCGGTAAGACTAAGCTTTGAAAAGATAGGGGTAAAGAAATAAGTTTCGAAAAGACTGACACCGTAGAGCAGGCTGTCAGGCGACAAGCAGCTAGGGGAGATTAGAAATAGGGGTATGCACGCCATGGCCTAAGTCATGCTTAAATGTTAGGTATAAAAACCTATATATAAGCTGTGGTCTAATCGAACCTAGCCCTTACAAACAAACCCGGGGACCCTCAACCACCTAGAGATGGACACGAAGACGAATAGAGATCTCGTCTCGAGAAAGCGCACCAACCAAAGCAGAATGCTATGTGATCCTGTAGGAGTAGTAGCACTTAAGACAGGACAGTTATAAAGATAGGTATTATAAAGGCCGCCATTCCTGATGTTGGAATGGGGTGGGGCTCTACCAAAACAAAAAGCATGCAACGACAGAAGAAAGAGGTGAGCCCCGCACTCCAAGCAGGTGGGTATGGACGAAGACAACGACTTAATCAACTGGATCGACCGAAGCAATTTCCTCTAGACAGAATGAGGGGGCTCTCTTTAGAGACCTATTAGTGATTGGGCCACCCCTACAGGTCCTATCGAACCAGCCAACTCCCTCTAACTCTCTCGCTCCAAGTATTACACTCGTACCCTATCGGTGGAGCATTCCTCCTCTATGGAAGACACCCCACTCACCTCTACTTACCAGACTCTATTCCTTTCTCACGTCAAGAATTTGGGAAGTGCTTTTTCTACGATTCGCTTGCCGGGCAAAACTCTTCTCTTCGCTATCCGAAATAGCTGAACTTCTAGCCATCCTGAGCTCTCACCTTCCAAGCAAGCAGAGCTCAAGAGTTAGGCTCCTGCCGAAGCTCGTCAGTTTATGACGAGTGGAATACCTCGCTTTTGATCTTCGCAGCGTGTGGCCAAAAGCCTCTCCAGACAACGAGAATGAGATGGAAGCGGACACACATCCCGTTAAAGGGTCCTCAATAAAGGATTCTCCCAGAGTCTTGGGTCGTTTGTCTAGAAAGAACTAACTTCATGAAAGAATGGACTGCTTGAGCATAGGGTGCTCATGAAGAAGGGATGTCCGTACCTTTTAAAGAAGCCTTACCACCCGAGAGACTTCATTTTAACCACCCTTTCAAAAATAAAAAAAAGAAAAAAAAATGCCAGTTTTTAGCTCGATACTGGGAAGAAAGGCGTAATGGGACCTCCCTAAGCTTAGCGCGCGGAAGAGCGTACTCTAACCAACCCGAGGTCAAACCTTGACCAAGAATCTGGCAAAAGAATTGCGTTCACCGGCTTTCCACTCGAGATAGGGCTAAGGAAGCCAATCTAAGGGGTTGGTAAGGCGTTAGAAAGTCAAATTTTGTGAAAGTTCTAAGGCTAGGCTAATTCAAAAGATTGAGCTCAATGTATAGATCCGAGTAAGATTCATGTGCTGCATCGATTGAGGGACCCGCTTCACATCCATCCCAGATACCAGAGACCCTCTATCATTCAGTGAGATTGCTCCTTGGCTCTTTAAACTGAACTAAGTCCAACTCCATAAGGAAAGCCTCTGAGGGAAAGAATTTCAAGGGGCCGCTTGTTCTATTCTCGGATGTCAAGAAGGAAGATGAACCCACTTTATTAGCTCCACAGAGGCATGAGCAACCAGATCCCCTTACGATAACACACTTGGGCATGAAGACTGAAGCTCCCATTATGTCGGGTCTTACTTACTCTAATTGAACTCTTCCGCGATGGTCTAAAGCCTTTACGGGCGGCTATCCGTCTTCAACCATCATTACTGTGCTGCTAAGGGTCAATCGCCTGAATCAAGGCCAGAGGTTGACCCCTAAGATGGATTGGATGATGCTCCTGTGGAGAAAGGCCTGTAAGCGATCTGCTTAGCTTCGATCTCTTCCCTTGCTCTCCTCTAGCTTCAAATCCCTTCATTAGACGCATTGAGCCCTATTACATCTCTTCAAAGAGAAAGTAGATCTCACTGCTTAGCGAGTGGAGAGTAAGCACTCGGATTATGCTGGTGCCTTGGGAATGCTGACTTGAGTATGCTAGGATTGGAAGCTAATTCAACTAGGACCTCTAGTTTTTCTTTTCCTTAAGGATTGTAACGCGATTCAGTAAGTCGATCCTAATACTAGAGTAATGGAGAACCCCATCCCCAGTCTTGACACAAATGGGGTTTTAGACTTAAAGAAAGCACTGTGGGGAAGGGGAGTCAGAGGGGAGTCTTGGTAGCGAGTCTAAGAGCAAGCCTTTTTTTTTTAAGCAATTTCTTCTGGTGACACGGCCCTTCGGTGAGGAATCATTGTCACAAGGCGTAAGAAAGAGTCACCAAGGGTACCGATAAGATGTGGGATAGAGCTCCATTAGGTAGTTATTAAAGGGAGTTTAGTCTAAGGCTGACTGGTGGGGTTTGCCATCCTGTTCCAACAAGGGGGATTGCGGGGATCCCCATATCGTCGCAGGATGGTAGAAAGGGCCTTATACGGCGCTCAAACCAATCCAAATCCTCGGGTGTGAAGGTTTATTCCTCACATCAAAGGCGTAACGAATAAGGGGAGGCCACAAGCAGCCATGTGACCATTGGGTACCCTGTGAGTGCCCAACGACCAACAGCCATTGAAAAGCGCCCAACTCATGAGAAAACGATGTGAATGAAGAGCGAAAGTTCCGAATCTTACGATAAGGAAGTTTCCTTATCCCAACCCACACCCTTTTCGTCAATGAGTGTGTCGGCAAGGCTTTCCAGGTTGGTTCAAACCGTAACCCTTGTTCAAGGGGTATACGTTTTATCCAGGGAGCATAGCGACTGATAAGTCGATAAAAGTTCTCCTTAATCGAACCAACCGGCCCCACCACCTCGTCAATATTATCGGGTGGGGATTCGACTAGAAAACGTTGATTTATCAACCTTCTTCAGAATCATACGCCTATGATGAGACGGAATGATCCGAGGGTAACCGGACCGAGTGAGAGAAACTGGTACCGCATTGTCAGGATGAAGGAATTCATCACCACCATAGGCCATCATCAAGGATGAAGCTGCTTGCTTTAAATATAAAGCGCAGAAAAACCACCCAGATTTCCGACCAAGGTGAACAATGCGAATAACAACAAGATGGATCCCCACACAGAGTTCCTTGTTCAGACCATCAAAGATCACTAAAGCACCTTTTGGTATGTATTGCCCCCTAAAGATCAGATCCACCAGACGAGAAACTCAATTCCGCACTGCTGCTGAGTCGTCGGACTTATCCACCAAGGGATTCGTGGAATTTATATGGATTGCGTTGGGGGAAATCCACCAAAGCTAGGCAGATAGATAGACTCCTTTCCCGCTGCTAAGGGGGAGTAAGAAACAAAATCAAATGATTGTTTTTTAATCAGCGCCTCCTTTTGGGTATGCAGGTACTACGAGTCCTCTCACTACCAACCAGCAGACATCATCTGGCTGGGTCTTGCCGGTATCAACAACAAGAAAAAAACAACCAAATGGAAACAGCAATTAACTATGGCTCTTGGCCCAGACAACGTCCTAGGCGTCGGGGAGATCGGAGCAACAAGGAACGCCTAGACGACGTTTTTCTTCCTGGGCTGCAGTAAGCAGATCGAGAGGTCGTTCCGTCCCCTGTCCCCGAAGATGGGTAATATGTTCTCATAAATTCTTGCTCCAATCTGACCTAGCTGGCGAGCGATCCCAGTTCGCGGCAGAGAACAAGACAGCAAGCGAGCGTACCTTTGTTCGCTTCTTCTCCACCAAGCACGGAAGTTTAAGGATAACTGTAGGTCGGTGGCTACCTAAGGAAACTCCGATTCGATCAGCCCCCCAGCTGGGAGGCATCTACCTCATCCCGATCACAAGGAGAGGTTCACCATGATATGATGGGAGTACTTTTCTTTTTTCCCTTCCGGAAAGAATGAAATGCATAGGTGACCATCCTTTTGTTGTGTTGCGGCATGCTCCTCAGATTTACGGATTCGCAGGGGGCCTCAGGCCCTACTTAGTTGACTGACAATGACAAAGGCTTGCGAAACTAAGTAGGGCCTTTTGAATAGAATCTTAAGTAGTCTATCAGTGGTGCAAAGCGGCTTTGTGCCCCTTTTCAGTAGGGGAGCGAAAGGTTAGACCTTAGAAAGTAAGCGAACAGCGGTTCTTCTATGTAGGTATGGCCTTCCCCCTTGACTCTCCTAACGTCGAGCTAAGTGACTTCGTAACCTTTGCGTGAAGGCTACGCACTGACGCTCTCTTATCTATTAGCCTAAGCGTCTTCGCTAACTCGCTCGCCTACTATACCCTACTATACAATACATTAGTAGGGTAGGCTAACCCATAGGTCCTTAGTAGCGTTGACAAAGAAGAACAGCCAGTAAAAAGACAGTGAATCTGAAAATATATATTTCTAGAATAATGAATAAGATATTCATTTTATATAGGCCAGCTTGACAAGCTACCCTTCCTCTGGATCTTAGGTGCGAAGAGAAAGATCTTTTTTTTTTTTTACTTCCACTTACTTATCTATCGATCCCGGCCCGGAAAGGTGACCGACCAGGGCCCTCTTTTTGAATGAAAGAAAGGGTTTATGAGCCCTAGCCCTGTAAGCCCACACCTGTGTAGAGTAGATCGTTCAACACCTGCGGCACAAACCCATTTTTGACCTATTGGTCCTAGTATCATAGGCGACCGAACGGCCGCCCCCTAATTACTAGACCAACCTGCTGTAATAATTCCATAAACACCTAACGAAGATATGGCAAACAAATAAAGTAGCCCTATGTTCGAATCTGACAATACCATACCATAATCAAAAGGTACAACGGCCCGAGCGACCAGACTTAACATAAATGTAGCCACTGGAGCCATTCTAAAAAGGGAGAAATTAGCACTACTTGGTGAAATAGGTTCTTTTATAATCAATTTCAAACCATCTGCTAGAGGTTGTAACAATCCGAACGATCCCACTACATCAGGACCCTTTCGACGTTGCACAAAAGCCATTACTTTACGTTCAGCTAGCACTAAAAAGGCTACTCCTAGTAGAAGTGGTAGAATTATTCCGAGTATTTCAGCTGGAACAGCTATGTACGTTTTCGACTTTCTATTCACTCATGATCTGACCTGGTCGACCCAATCATGATATTGAAGGATGGGACCCTTTCTCGAAAAACCCTGTATCTCGACATACGGGCATGATTTTCGACCTTGTACCCTATGAAGGCTTGCTTCTATCTATAGAAAGATTTGCCTCCCCAACTACTCAAACTAATAGTAAAGCGAAGGAGACCCACA